CCATCGAAACATATTCGCAATAAAAATTGATTCGTCATAATTCGTAAGTCAGGGACGAATTATAACTAGGTACAATAATTTGTGCAATCAAGATTTCTACACCACTTCCTAAGTCATACGTATCAAACGTAAGTAAATGAAATCATCCTTTCTGATGCTAAATGGGGAGAAAAAATAAAAAAGCCAGATGATGGAAGAAACCAAGGATACAGAAAAGTAAAGAAACAAAACATCAAATATTTTTACTTCCAAGAATCCGGAGAGCTGTATGCTCCAAACGGGGCTTGTACAGTTCGGGAAGGGTCTACGCATACGTCGAAGTCCACTTCAACCAATATGCCTTTGGGTGCTTCTGTCCATAATGTAGAAACAAAACCGGGAGGGGGAGGCCGATTAGTCAGAGCTGCTGGGACTACTGCGAAAATTCTTGCGAAAGAGGGCCAGTTGGTCACATTAAAATTACCTTCGGGAGAAATTCGCTCACTTCCTCAAAAGTGTTTCGCCACGATGGGACAAATTGGTAATATCGACGCAAATAACCTCAAACTCGGTAAAGCAGGTTCTAGACGTTGGTTAGGTAAACGTCCGGGTGTCAGGGGGGTAGTAATGAATCCTATAGATCATCCCCATGGGGGCGGGGAAGGAAAAGTACCTATCGGACGGAAGAAACCCCTTACTCCTTGGGGTCATCCTGCACTGGGAAGAAGAAGCCGAAAGAAACATAAATACAGTGACACGCTTATTCTACGTCGTAGAATGGTTTAGGGAATGATGAAGTGAGGGGAAAAGGAGTCATCAACAATGACACGTTCATTAAGCAAAGGTCCTTTCGTAGCTAATCACTTATTGAAAGAAATCGAAAACTTGAATTTTGGGGGCAGCGAGAAGGTAATAGTAACATGGTCTCGTGCCTCGACGATTGTACCTGTAATGATTGGTCATACAATCGCAATTCATAATGGACGAGAACATTTACCCATCTATATAACGGATCGTATGGTTGGTCACAAACTAGGGGAATTTGCACTTACCCGCACTTTTAAGGGACATGCAAGAAATGATAAAAAATCTCGGCGTTAGCTGGGAGAGGAATGATCTCGAATGGACACTACAACTTCCGATCCAAAAATTGAGGCTTCAGCTAAATATATACGTATGTCTCCGCATAAAGCGCGAAGGGTGGTTGATCAAATACGTGGTCGTGCCTATGAACAAGCGCTTATGATATTGGAATTCATGCCATATCGGGTATGTGATTCGATATCGCAATTACTTTCTTCCGCCGCAGCCAATGCAAATCATAATTTTGGACTAAGTAAAACTGATTTATTCATAGATGCAGTTCAAGTGGACGGAGGAAGTTTTTTGAAACGAATCAGATCCGGAGCTCGGGGACGGACCTATCCCATACACAAACCTACTTGTCACATAACCATTGTGATGAGAATAGATTCCGGGTGGCGTAATAAAATCTCATTGAGAAAATTCGGGAAATAAGGAGGTTATGGGTCAGAAAATAAACCCACTCGGTTTTAGACTTGGTATAACACAAAATCATCGGTCATATTGGTTTGCAGAACCAAACAAATATTCCGGATTATGTGAGGGGGATGAAAGAATACGTAATTGCATCAAATCCTACGTGCGTGAACATATTAGAAATTCTTCAAATTATGGTGGAATAACACATATTGGAATTGAGAGGAAAACGGATCTGATCCGAATTGAAATACATACGGGATTTCCGGCTCTCTTAGTAGAAAATCGTAATCGCGGAATGGATCAATTAAAAATCAATGTGCAGAGCACATTAAACCCCGTGAATAAAAGACTCGGGCTGAGCTTGGTTGAAATAGCTAAACCTTATGGTGAACCTAACATTCTTGCAGAATATATTGCACTACAATTAGAAAACAGAGTCGCTTTCAGAAGAACGGTCAGAAAAGCCATCGAATTGGCGAAAAAAGGGGATGTAGAAGGTATTAAGATACAAATATCGGGACGTCTCAATGGGGCCGAAATAGCACGTGTTGAATGGGCACGGGAGGGCAGGGTTCCTTTACAGACCATTCGAGCCAAAATAAATTATTGCTATTACGCAGCCCAAACCGTGTATGGAGTTTTGGGTATAAAGGTTTGGATATTCAAAAACGAGGGATAAATTCTTCTCAAGAATTCGATCGATTTCATCGAATATTCGATGCGGGAAAAAAATTGTATTGTTATGCCTAGTGTGTGACTCGTTTGTTCCGAACTCCGATACACGAATCGGAGTTATGAAGATCTAGTTTCTACTAGAAAATAATTCATAGTTTTATATTGGAATGAACCAAGTAACAAACCGAAGAATATTGCATAAGAATTTTTTCGGTGAATTTTCCGTGGGAATAATGGATTATTTATTATTCTCTCACGAAGCGGAATGAGAAGCATGACCAATCGTATGGTTTGGTTAGGAACCAAAAATTCTCGGATGGTATCACAAAACACAACAAATCAAGAGCTTTGATTCGGTGAGGACTAAGAGACCCGACCAATAATTTAATGGCTCCGCTGCGGAAAAAAACCCAATCGAAAGATGTAAGACCATGGAAACGAAGGAATTTTGGAGAAATGATTAAAGACTCAGAGATGGGATGGCGGAATAAACCGATGACTCAATACGAAATTGTTTGGGAGTTAATATCCGCCCATGAAATTATGCCTCATTATTCCTAAAATCCCTGCAAACCTAATAAAATAAATGCCTTAATTTTTGGTTCATGAGGAGCCGGATGCTAAGAAATTATCACGTCCAGTTCTGAAGTAGCGATATCGACTATAACCCCAAAAGAACAAAATTTCGTAAACAACATAGAGGAAGATTAAAAGGAATCGCTACCCGAAGTAATTCCATCTGTTTCGGAAAATTTGCTTTACAGGCTCTTGAACCTGCTTGGATTACAGCCCGACAAATAGAAGCTGGACGACGAGCTATTACTCGATATGCCCGTCGAGGTGGAAAGTTATGGATTCGTATATTCCCCGACAAACCGATCACTGCACGACCAGCAGAGACACGAATGGGATCCGGAAAAGGATCTCCGGAATATTGGGTAGCTATAGCTAAACCGGGTAAAATACTTTATGAGATAGGCGGAGTATCCGAAAATGTTGCGAAAGCTGCAATGAAAATTGCTGCCTATAAAATGCCTATACGTACCGCTTTTGTCGGAATCAGTATTAATTGATAAACAATAGAAGCAAGAAGATGGAATATATATTCAATCCCTCTCCATCAATTCGATATAAATTACGAAGAAATAACAAAATCTTCGGGGAGATACTGTGGGAAGTAAAAATGATTCAACCTCAAACCCATTCAAATGTCGCAGATAATAGCGGAGCTCAGAAATTAATGTGTATTCGAGTGACAGGAACAAATGATCGTGAATACGCAGGTATCGGTGACGTCATCATAGCTGTAGTTAAGGAAGCAGTTCCGAATATGCCCACGAAGAAATCAGAAATAGTTAGAGCAGTTATTGTGCGTACCCGCAAAGAAATTGGACGAACTGACGGTTCGGTAATAGAATTTGATGATAATGCAGCAGTTACTATTAATCGAGAAAATAATCCAAGAGGAACTCGTGTTTTTGGTCCCATAGCTAGAGAATTGAGAGGCTCCAATTTCACGAAAATAATTTCATTAGCAACGGAAGTTTTATGAAGATTTTATTTATCCTAAAGTTCCTGATCAATTAATTCGAGGAGTTTTTACGTCTTTATGAGTAACGATGCCATCACCGATATGATAACTTCCATAAGAAACGCGAATTCGAGAAAGGTAGATATAGTCCAAGTATTTGCAACGAACACAAATAGAGGTATTGCAAAGATTCTTTCAAGAGAGGGTTTCACGGAAAAATTCATTGATGATCAACGGAATGCGAAAAATATTTTGATACTGAATCCGAAATATCGAGGTGGTAGAAGAGAACCATACATAACAAATCCGAGAAAAATTAGTAAACCAGGTTTACGAATATATTCTAATTATAGAGAAATTCCAAAAATTTTGGGCGGAATGGGCATTGTAATTCTTTCAACCTCTGAAGGAATTGTAACTGATCGAGAAGCTAGAGAAAAAAAAATTGGAGGAGAACTTTTGTGCTATGTATGGTAATTTCTACAAAGCCAAAAAGAAAATACCTGGCTGGACCTTTGTCATTGATATTAGTGATTGAAAAAGAACAACCCCCCGCTGATGAAAAAACAGAATTTGGTTGATATGGAAGGCGTGGTTACGGAATCCCTTCCCAATGCGATGTTCCGAGTCCGTCTAGATAATGGATGTCAAGTTTTGACTCATATCTCAGGAAAAATTAGACGGAATTATATACGGATACTACCGGGCGATAGGGTTAAGGTGGAATCGAGTCCGTATGATTTAACAAAAGGTCGTATAACATATAGACTTCGTGCAAAATCTTCGACTGATTGAAGAAGTAATCAAAGATGGAGATACCGGGAATGAAGATTCGTGCCTCCGTTCGTAAAATTTGTGAAAATTGTCGATTAATTCGTCGTCGGAAACGGATAATGGTGGTTTGTTCGAATCCAAAGCACAAACAAGGACAGGGTTAGTATTTGCTCGAGCTGAATCTACCGTCTCATATATATATATATCAAACCATGCCAAATTCTATGGAAGAAATGAATCTACGTCGAAGTAGACGTAGATTACCCAGAGGAGTTATTCATATTCGAGCAAGTTTCAATAATACAATTGTAACTGTTACAGATACACGTGGACGAGTCGTTTCCCGGTCCTCCGCCGGCGCCTGCGGATTCAAAGGTGCGAGAAAAAGTACACCTTTCGCTGCGCAAACAGCAGCAGAAAATGCTATTCGAATTTTAATTGATCGAGGTTTGAAACAAGCTGAGGTTATGATTAGTGGTCCAGGTCCAGGTAGGGATACTGCACTACGAGCCATTCGCAGGAGTGGTATAGTACTAAGTTTTGTCCGCGATGTGACACCCATGCCACATAACGGATGTAGGCCTCCCGGAAAGAGACGTGTATAAAAAAATTGCTTCGGAGGGAGCTATTCATATGATTCAGGAAGAGATTGAGATCTCGACTCGGACATTGCTACGATGGAGATGCATCGAATCCAGGACGGAGAGTAAGCGTCTACTTTATGGGCGATTTGCTATTTCACCCTTCAGGAAGGGTCAGGCCAATACGGTTGGAATAGCTATGCGTAGGGCATTACTCGATGAAATAGAAGGAGCATCAATTACATCTGCTACAATTAGGGGGGTTAAACACGAGTATTCTGCAATAAATGGTATCCGGGAATCGATTCATGATATTTTAATTAATTTGAAAGAAATTATTTTGAGAAGTGATTCTCCCGAACCCCAAAAAGCATATATCTCCGTCTCAGGACCTAGTGAAGTAACTGCCCGAGATATTCGAGGATCATCTCTCATTCACGTAATCGATAGCACACAATATGTAGCAACAATAACTGGAAAAATTTCATTGGATATCGAATTGGATATAGAAAAAGATCGTGGATATCGTATGGAGAATTCACAAAAATCTCAAGAGGGTTTTTTCCCAATTGATGCCGTCTTTATGCCAATCAGGAATGCAAATTATAGCGTCCATTCTTTTGGAAGTCGGGAGAAGACTAAAGAAATACTTCTTCTCGAAATTTGGACTGATGGAAGTCTTACTCCAGAAAAAGCACTTTATGAAGCTTCTCGAAATCTGATTGATTTATCCATTCCTTCAATGAACCCCGGGGGGGAAGATAAAAATTCTGAGACGAAAGATAAACCCGAATCTGATCTATCTCACTCTACCATTCAATTCGTATCGATGGATATGGAACAAATGACGAAAGATGTTGCTCTCAAACACATATTTATTGATCAGTTAGAATTACCTGCTAGAGCATATAATTGTCTTAAAAGAGTCAATGTGCATACCGTAGCCGATTTATTGGATTATGGTGAAAACGATTTGATGAAGATAAAGAATTTTGGGAAAGAATCAATCAAACAAGTTTCGGAAGCTTTGAAAAAACGTTTTTTTGTCAATTTACCAAAAAATAAAAACTATCTTGATTGAGATAGTTTTTATTTTTTGTTGAACTTTTTGGTCATGGGTCTGGAAACAAATCTTTGTTCCCGAATTTGAATGAAAATTCATAAAAATTTTTCTCTTCGAGTGAAAAGGAACTGCTTAATAATTTCTAAAATAATCCCAAAGTGAGAGATTTATCAATTGGTAAAGCTGCTCCAATACCTAACCAAAGAGCTATGACGGTACCAATTGAAAAAACTGTTGTAGCCACCGGACGACGGAAAGGATTCTGAAATTTATTAACATTTTCGAGAGACGGTACTGTCAACAATCCCACAGGCACAGCAGCCATTAAAAGTACACCTAGCAATTTATTAGGTACTGTACGAAGTATTTGAAATACCGGGAAAAAATACCATTCCGGCAATATTTCCAGGGGTGTTGCAAAAGGATTCGCAGGTTCACCAATCATTGAAGGTTCCAAAACAGCTAACCCAACAGTGCACGCAATAGTACCTGAAATAACGACTGGAGAAATATATGAAAGATCATTTGGCCAGGCGGGTTCTCCATAGTAATTATGTCCCATACCTTTAGCTAGTTTAGCTCTTAATATGGGATCGCTCAATTCAGGTTTTTTTGTTATTGGGATAGGCTCTTTCCCCCCCCCCAAAGAACTGGACGTGACAATTTATTGCCATCCAGCTCAAGCAATGGTCGAATGCGATCTCGATGTATTAGAGGTATCTAAAACTTCAGCAAATACTTATAATCCGAATTAATCAAATTTATTACTACACGGATAATCTTTTTTCCATTCGTATTTAATCAAATAGTAGGAATTTACTCATCAATCATTTTGCCTTCCAATGCTGTTTCCTTAGATCTATTATTGTTCCGATAGTTCATCATGAGTGGAGATACGGGGGGAATGATGTATCTCCCCACTACCAAGTGCGGAATCCGCGATCAAAAAATTATCGGATCTGACGGAATCTTTTCTCATCAATTCGAGATTTGATCATAGAATTATATTTCTTAATTAAAAAAATAACCCAAAATCCAACTTCATGATTGACCAAAAAGGGTTGGGAGTAAAAACACATGGTTTTGTTGATATCGCTATCATAACTTCCTATGTGACAGAACGAATAAATCTTCTGTATGGCAAAATAGATTTTCGGATAGAGTCATACACTCCCATAATCCATTTATCCCCCTCAAAAAAATCTATTTAAATATAGGAAAGCCCCCTTCAGGATTGAAAGAAGTAGAATTCGTCACTGAAACAATAATCAAAAATAGTTCATACACTCTATCTCTATCATTGCTATCTCCACACTATCTAAATCTATAATGGACCTGAAATACCTTGTTTACGAATCATTAAAAAATGCATTAACATAACTATCGCTGTGGGCAGTGGTAATACGAAAGTGTGCAAGCTATAGAAACGGGTTAGCGTAGATTGACCGACACTCACACTTCCTCTCAATAATTCAACCAATGGAGATCCAATTATTGGAATAGCTTCAGGTACACCTGTTACAATTTTTACAGCCCAATAACCAATCTGATCCCAAGGTAACGAGTAACCTGTTACACCGAAAGATACGGTTAATACCGCCAAAACAACACCAGTTACCCAAGTTAATTCACGGGGTTTTTTAAAGCCTCCCGTGAGATATACACGAAAAATATGCAAAATCATCATTGAAACCATCATACTTGCTGACCATCGATGAACCGATCTAATGAGCCAACCGAAATTAACCTCAGTCATTATATATTGAACTGAAGAAAAAGCTTCAGTTACAGTGGGACGGTAATAAAAAGTCATGGCAAAACCAGTAGCTACTTGGACTAAGAAACAGGTTAAAGTAATACCCCCTAAGCAATAAAATATATTAACATGTGGAGGTACATATTTACTGGTGGTATCATCCGCAATCGCTTGAATCTCTAAACGTTCTTCAAACCAATCATAAACTTTATTGAGATAGGTTAGCCCCCTCCAAAAAGCCGTGAATGATTATTTCTGATCACACGGCTCGAACAAACGAAGAAAGTGAAATATTTCGAATATTTTTAAATATTTCAAATTCCTACTCGGTATCGTCTCGAGTTAATTTGTCTTTCCATATCTTTGAAAATCTCTAAAAATTTGAGAAATCTCTCTCTTTTTTGGTGACCCAATACCAAGATTATCTCGTTCAAACTGTATAAACGATTTCTGAACCTTAGATTCCTTCCACGCTCCGATGTCTTAGAAGAAATGGGAGAAGATACAATGGATTCAATCCACTCTTTATCACTTATTAGGTAAATTCCTTTAACCCGGATTTTTGTATTGAAAGATCGAATCCGGAAGTAATAAGAAATCGATAACGGGGCGGAGTGAATGAGTTTATATGAATTAACCATAGTTTCTAGTTCCACTATTTCTGCGCTTCAAAAGATCACAATTCTATAAAAATTTGGCAGAATACAAAACTCCCACAACTTCTTGGCTGGGTAGGGAATACGCACCATATCGTACTATTAATACCGATTGATTTGAACGAGTCACACACCCATATTCGAGAAAAAATCCTTCCGATTAGTAATTACACGATTGAACTACCCGGAATTGGGATGAAAGTGAAGTATCATTTCTGAATTCGATTTCTCCTACTTCACAATCGAAATATTGATTCAACCCCTCTATCTCACCAACTAATTGAAACTCCATCTAAAAGGACGGAAGAATTATAAAGTTCCGGAATAGTTACTGAAGAAACCGCAAAAAAAGCCATCGCAATACCCATAAAAGGAGTTGTACCCCAACCAGGAGCTACTTTACCATACTCCGAATTTAATGGCTTCAATATATCACCCACACCACTTTTTTTTCCTCTGGTTTTAGGAACGTCATCTATAATTTGTGTAGCCATAGAACCTATCAAAATTTATTGAGATTTATTAACTTTGTATACTATTATCAATATCGGAATCATCTATTGGAAATATATCATTATCTCGGGAATACTTAGCAATGGAAACTGCAACTTCAGTCGCTATCTCTATATCTTGCTTACTCATCAGTTTCACCGGTTATGCCCTCTACACCGCTTTCGGAAATCCGGCCAGTGGACTTAAGGATCCTTTCGAAGGACACGAAGACTAGTCCGACTAATGACTCCTCCTTCCGAGAGGGAGTCATTAGTCATAAATAAATAAATACGATTTGATGAGGAATTTTTATTTCTTCCCTCTGTTTGGTACTTTGGGTGGTTCCCTGAAGAAGATGGCAAAGAAAATAATTCCCAAAGTAGCTACTGACAGAAATGTATGAACCAATGCTTCCATATGTTTGTGTATTTGGGTGAATATCGACGAATAATTCTTGCGTAGATCAAACGATAAATTATACAGATAATGATCCAGAAACTTATGTATTTATTTTCGTCCAATCTGTCGAAGGAACCGTGATGACCGAATTATTCATACTTCTTATCTCTTAGTTGTCAAATCTCCCAATTTCTGAAATGCCCCGAATTCCAGTTGAGCATCCAAATCTGGATCGATACCTGCAAAAACATCTCTGAATAATGTTCTAGCTCCGTGCCAGATGTGGCCCGGGAAAAAGAGAAGAGCGAACGTAACATGGCCGAAGGTAAACCAACCTCTAGGACTGCTTCGGAAAACGCCATCGGATTTTAAAGTAGCGCGATCGAATTCAAAAATTTCACCTAATTGAGCTCGTCTTGCATATTTTTTTGCAGTAGATGGATCATCAAAGACTACTCCGGCAAGTTCACCGCCGTAGAATTCAACAGTAACTCCTACTTGTTCGACACTATATTTGGACTCTGCCCGTCTGAAAGGAACATCGGCTCGAACAATTCCTTCTTCATCCACCAAAACAACTGGGAAAGTTTCGAAAAAAGTAGGCATTCGACGTACGAAAAGTTCATGTCCTACCCTATCCCGGAAAACTGCGTGACCCAACCAACCGATTGCTATTCCATCTCCATTATCCATTGCACCTGCTCTGAATAAACCGCCTTTTGCTGGATTATTACCGATATAATCATAAAAAGCTAATTTTTCGGGGATTTTGGACCAAGACTGGGATAGATTGAGATTTTCGGACTTGCTCAGACGAATTCGACGATCTATTTCTTGCTGGAAAAAACCTTGATCCCATTGATAACGTGTAGGACCAAATAATTCTATCGGAGTAGCTGCTGAACCATACCACATGGTTCCAGCGACGACGAAAGCCGCAAAAAAGACAGCAGCGATGCTACTAGATAGTACTGTCTCAACATTCCCCATACGTAATCCTTTATATAATCTTTGGGGAGGTCGGACACTAAGATGAAACAATCCCGCCAATATACCTAAAATACCTGCAGCAATATGATGAGAGGCGATTCCACCCGGAGCGAAGGGATCAAAACCTTCGGCACCCCAAGCAGGTGCTACGGGTTGCACCCTCCCGCCCAATCCATAGGGATCAGACACCCATATCCCGGGACCAAATAAACCTGTCACATGGAAAGCTCCAAATGCAAAACAAAGTACTCCGGAAAGAAATAAATGAATCCCAAATATTTTTGGTAAATCAAGAGAAGGTTTACCTGTACGTTCATCACGAAATAATTCTAGATCCCAAAAAACCCAATGCCAGATAGCAGCTAGAAATAATAACCCCGATGATACAATATGTGCAGCAGCTACACCTTCATAACTCCATAAACCAGCACCGGTTGCGGTTTCTCCGACTACGCTCCAGCCTCCCCATGATTTTGTTATTCCCGAACGAGTCATAGAAGGTATAACAAACATACCTTGCCTCCACATCGGATCCAAAATTGGATCTGAAGGATCAAAAACGGCTAGTTCATATAAAGCCATTGATCCTGCCCAACCAGAAACTAGTGCGGTATGCATTAAATGCACAGCGATTAAGCGACCAGGATCGTTCAAGACGACGGTATGGACACGATACCAAGGTAAACCCATGAAATAACACCCCTTTCTCAAAGAGAATTAAAAACTATATGACTTTTTCGCATTTAGTAATCGTTGTTTCTGGTACCAACAAACCTTTCTTAATCATCCCGTAGGTCGATATTATTGAAATATTAACGAATCCTTTACCGATAGGCATGGGCGACAACATTTTAGCATCTATGCATCCGGGATCACAACATCAAGATCGATCCCACCTATTATTCATATTAAATTTTTGCTTTAACTCACTTCGACATGGCATAAAGCCTAGAACGTAATTTGGGACGAATATTTTGTATATATAATATCTTGTATATATTCCCGCCAATCATTATACTATCATTCGAGGGAGGAATATTTCTCCAACGACGTCTCTGAATAACGGAGTTGTATCTAATTCACATAAATAAAAAATGCCTATTGGTGTCCCAAAAGTTCCTTTTCGTCTCCCAGGGGAAGAAGATGCCGTATGGATTGACGTATAGTGCGACTTATCAAACATATTAATTATACGGAAAACTCTCCGTCATTCTATCCGAGAGAATGGTTCATTATTCACTCGAGATTGATGAATTCATCGAAAAATCCAGAGCGTGAAATCACGGTGGTAAAAAAAAAAAGAATCGACGATTGATTCAATCTATGGTTAATTACGATGAATAAAGTATTCAAACCTCTTCCAGTTCTTTAATCAGTAACTAAATTGACAAAGGATTTAAAGAATTACAGATGAGAAATTGCAAATATTTGTCCGTATGTACAGATGAAAATCGGATAAGATTTACTATGGAGTAGAGCATAAACCTAAAGATTTTTAGCAGCAATTATTCTGTAAATACGAGAGGATTTTTTCGAAATAGCCCATACTTAGGGAAAAGATGCGAAAATGCATTGATATATACACAATATCTCAAATTCAATAGAAGGAATTGAATAACAAAATGTGTGAATCCCCCACTTTTTGCAATAGGTTAAGCTGTATGCACCCAGGAAATGCTCGTACAGTTTCTACGAGGAAATAATAAGGAATTTATCCCAATCAATCGACTTTATCGAGAAAGATTACTTTTCCTAGGGCAACAAGTGGATGACGAAATTGCGAATCAACTAATTGGTATTATGATGTATTTAAATGGAGAAGATGAGACTAAGGATATGTACTTGTATATAAACTCTCCCGGTGGTGCGGTTCTGGCTGGAATATCCGTCTATGACGCTATGCAATTCGTGGTACCTGATGTACATACGATTTGTATGGGATTAGCTGCTTCGATGGGTTCTTTCATTCCGACGGGGGGAGAAATAACCAAACGTATAGCATTACCTCACGCTCCGTGCCAATGTGTTTTTCTCGCATACCATGTCTGTCCCGAAAGAGATGGAAATAACATGACATAAAATTGTTCCATGCACCCATGAGAAAATATCAGTATGAATGATATTTCTCTAAGAATTCATCTTAGCGTCATGAATTTGTTTCAGAACCCATATTATAAAAAATCCTTTATGGAAGCTTCGGTTGAGAAAAAAACTTTGGAATTACTAATTAGTATCTCTTCCTATCATATAGTAATAGAACGATCGTGAAGTAATAACAGATGGTTCTCGGATCATGTACGAAAAAGATATTACAACTTTGGCTTATTGTATCAAGTCCATCAAGGAGCTGTATGCAGACACGAATGCATGTACAGTTCATTCAGTTCATTCCAGATTATCAATCAAAAGTTTGGATATAGATACTATCTACTAATTAGGGTAATGATTCATCAACCGGCTAGTTCTTATTACGATGGACAGGCCGGAGAATGCATTATGGAGGCGGAAGAAGTTTCGAAACTTCGCGATTGCATCACTAAAGTTTATGTACAAAGAACAGGTAAACCTTTATGGATTATTTCTGAAGATATGGAAAGGGATGTTTTTTTGTCGGCGGGGGAAGCAAAAATTCATGGTATCGTTGACTCGGTTGCTATAGGGAATGATTCCGATTCCGTGAATAATTGAGAGAGAATGTTGTATCGAAGAATTTTTTCAGGTTGTGTGTCACCTAAACCTATCAACTCCGCATCCGAATCGAAATGCCTACTATTCAACAATTAATTCGAAATGAAAGACAACTGATTGGAAATGGAACAAAATCTCCTGCCCTTAAAGGATGCCCTCAACGTCGAGGAGTTTGTACTAGAGTGTATGTGCGACTTGTTCGGATCAAATTCTTTCGGTATTTGAGATAACCATTGCGTGCTAACTCTCTTACAAGAATGAAATAAAGATCAATCATTCATCCCGGATGAAATTTATAATTTTTCTCGGTGCGAATCCAAATATCCCAAGTCGGAATGAAGAGCTTTTTCCGATGGTAGCGATTGATCATCAATCCATTGAGCGAAAAAAATATATAGAATTTTGCCTGAAGATGTGGCAATAACTACATTGTAGTGAGAACGAAATCCACCGGTCAGCTATCCAGCAAACTTTCAGGAATGTGTCGTCAAGGAATGGAGAAGAATTCACTAAGATTTTTCTATCTCGACTACAAAGAAGAGCCAGGAATCGGTAATTATACGAATAACCGATACCGTTCCGGAATCGGATATTGGGTATATAGTGGCTTCGGTATCTAAAAAGGACCTAATCGTTGAAGAAAAAACTATAGAAACAAAGGAATTCGTGATTTTACCTATTCAGAGGTCCAATCCCTCTATCGATAAGGGAGTCTATCGGATTCGATGAAATTACGTTTGGGAAAGTTATTGCAGCAAATGCTTCGAGAATTTTTCCCCCATACACCAGAGATTGAGGGCTTAGCCTGGAAAGAATCGACTAGGAAATGGAGATAATTCAATGAATCGGAGAAGAAAATGATTTATTCTCTCCATCCTTTCACAGATTGTTATATAATTTTTAGTAAGTAGGATATAGTATAATTAATGACTAGAGTGAAACGTGGTTATGTGGCACGAAGGCGTCGTAAGAATCTTTTCACACTCACATCTGGATTTCGTGGAACTCATTCAAAACTGTTTCGAACGGCCAATCAGCAAGGGATGAGAGCGTTAGTCGCTTCTTATCGGGGTAGGGTCGGTAGAAAAAAGATTTTTCGACGTTTATGGATTGTTAGAATCAATGCGGCCGTACGAAGTGATGGAATTTCCTACAATAAATTAATCCAGTACCTGTATCAGAATCAGATTCTTTTAAATCGAAAAATACTTGCTCAAATTGCTATATTGGATAGATTCGCCTTCTCTCTGATAATACGGAATATTGGGAAGGAGGTGAAGAAACAACCAATAACGCAGTAATAACCTCCCCCCCTCCCCGCCTTTCTCCGAAACCTTTTTTCAACTAATTAGGAAAAGGCGGGGGAACTCCACGTAGCTGAAAAAACCATTGTATAAGTCCGAATCCGTTATTATTCAGTATTGCAAAATCAAAGTTTTAATTTTCGCTATTGGGAAATGGTAATGAAGCTAAGATACGAGCTTGTTTGATTGCTGCGGTCAATACACGTTGCTGCTTAGATGTCAATCGATTCGTCCGTCTGGACAAAATTCTTCCTTGCTCACTAACGAATCGTCGGAGCAAACTTATATTTCTATAATCGATAAATTCTCCAGACCTAATTGCTGGAAGACGCTTACGAGAAATTTTCTTGGATCTGTTCATCATTCAATTCTAAAAACCTCTTAAATATAAATACTCTAAATCTCATTAGAATTAGATTTTATAAACCTTTCTAATACTTCCTACTTTTTCATTTCCTTGTGGATGGTATGTTCACCGCAATAGCGACAAAATTTTCTCAATTCCAATCTAATCGGTGTATTTCGACGATTCTTTTGAGTAGTATACCTGGAAATACCACGATATATTCTTCCGGAATCTCGGAAACAATTGATGCATTCGAGATTAATTGTTACTCTTACTTCCTTACCTCTAGCCATAATTACATCCAAAACTTTGTATTTATAGAAACCATTGAGAGAGATATTAGTGAATATTTGTAAACTATAACTTTTTATCGGTTAAGAACTGATCGAAGTATCTAGTCATAAATATTTATTCATTACTCGATCAATTCAAGAAATCAAGAATCGTTTCGATATCTTCTAGAGGGTATCTTCTAGAGAGATGGAAGGATCAACGCATCCGGAAAGAAACGATTGATTTCTATTAATAAACCAGCCAAAAAACCGAACCACAACGTAGCCAAAACAGGTGCTGTGGATAGATAAGTCTTTGCATCTTGCATTGCGAATTCCTCCCTTTCTTTTTCATCCTTACTCACTATATGAAATAAACGGTTCTAGTATTATATTCCAGAAAAAATTGCAACCCCCTTTCATCTATATCTTCTTCCAAGACAAGTCGTTGGATTCTTTGGGGGAGAATGGAAAAAAGGTACAATACGAGGGGGGCAATAAGGATTAAAGGGATGTAGCGCAGTTTGGTAGCGCATTTGTTTTGGGTACAAAATGTCGCAGGTTCGAATCCTGTCATCCCTATTTCCATTTTTTTCTTTTCATCGGACCGATTAGAAAAGTCAATACATGGCGCTCTTAGTTCAATTTGGTAGAACGCAGGTCTCCAAAACCTGATGTCGCGGGTTCAAATCCCACAGAGCGTGATTTTCTAGACTCAACTGGATTACATGAATCGCATCATTCTCAACGGAAGTTACCGAAAAGATATAAAATCCCATGAATAATAATGAGAATTGAGTCATGCTTCAGAGATCTAATTGGTCACCGCGTCGATATTGTAGATATGCAGTCACAAATGATCCAGCCAGAGTTATAGGAATAAGACCTGGAACAATTCCAGACAATAAAGCTTCAATCATTTGTTTAGTCCTCCCTCCCGTCAATTGGAGGTAATAATTGTGACGGTACCGGCAGTGACGGTATGGTGTTGGAGGCGATAACGATAATAACGATAATATTCGGGCGGTCAGGATTCCCATCTGAAATCTCGGAATGATTCATGGCAGATACAACGAAATCGTTTTCTCTCTACTCCTTCGAGCTATTTTTCCTAAATAAGTTGTATTTTACCAAAACCAATGGATGGAATTAGTGCTAAAACCAAAGCTCCTATTAAGAACAAGAAATAACTGAGTATAGTAAGCATTTTGAACCAGCTGATGATGTTACATATACACACACGGGTGTGGAGGGGGAGAAATATCAAGATTTTATCGAAAGAATTATAAAAAATTTATAAAATTTGTGTAACTGATAGAAGGAATAATAGGATGTGATGACGATCACCAAATATATAATGAAGCGATGGCGATGGTGATACCGACGGTGGTAATGATATACCAACGATAATCGTGATGACAATGACGATGGCGATTACGATGGTGATGGTGATGGTAATGATGGCGGTAACGGCGATGACGGTAATGATATTAGTAAGGGTGACGACGGTGGGTGGTGTCGATGGTGGTAGTGATGGGGGGAACGATAGTAGCAATAGTGACGATGACGATGATGATGGTGATAATGATATAGTAGTGATCACGGAGATGGTGGTAACATGGTAATGACTGATTATACGGTTCCTTTTTGAGAAGAATCAATTAAACATTGAATAATATAATCCCTTCCCACTCGTATGAAACAACAAATTCACCGAGTAAATTTCGAATCTACCAAGGTTTCATTCGAATTTCTATTGCTGGGTTCTGGAAACGTTGGCTATACTGAATCAGTATCACAAATACCTTTGGTATTCAATTGACAATTCAACCAGTTTTAGAAAACAAAAGTGTTTCTCTTGTCGAATTGATCTTTCACAAATATATATGGAGCCGATCATGTCTGGAAATACTGGAGAACGTCCTTTCGCTGATATAATTACCAGTATTCGGTATTGGGTAATCCATAGCATTACGATACCTTCCTTATTCATTGCGGGTTGGCTATTCGTCAGTACGGGTTTAGCTTATGATGTGTTCGGAAGTCCCCGTCCGAATGAATATTTCACCGAGAATCGGCAGGAAGTTCCACTTATTACTGGCCGTTTCAATTCCTTAGAACAAATTAATGAATTCACTAAATCCTTTTAGAAAAGGAGGGGGGTATTGATGACTATAGATAGGATCTATCCGATTTTTACAGTAAGATGGTTAGCTGTTCATGGATTAGCAGTACCTACAGTTTTTTTCCTGGGAGCGATATCGGCAATGCAATTTATTCAGCGCTAAACTATTTTTTTTTTTTTCCCTCCCCCCCCCCCAAACTCTAAAGTTATGACACAACCAAATCCGAACAAACAAAGTGTGGAATTGAACCGTACCAGTCTCTATTGGGGATTGCTTCTGATCTTTGTACTTGCTGTTTCATTTTCCAATTATTTTTTCAATTAGGGGATAGAGTTGTTATTTCATCTGAAGGAAATCATTTTTCTAATTCGTGTAATTGCTTATGTCTCAAGATCCAATTATTCCATAAAATATTGAAAGGGGGAAAAAAGGGGGTTGGAGCAGATTCAATGGTCAATACTACCGGAAGGATTCCTTCATGGCTAATTGGTACTATAACGGGTATCATCGTAATTGGTTCGGTGGGTGTCTTTTTCTATGGTTCATATTCCGGATTGGGTTCATCCCTATGATGCTGGAACAGAATAATATGATGAAATCCTAAAAACGAATGGATAAGATATTTGCTTTATCACGGAACTTTACCCTTTCTTGCCAGAAAGGGTAAGGTTTTCGAGGTATGGATTACAAAATGTTCGAATTTTTTATTCGAAAAATTTTGTGAATTAAATAAAGACTCAGAAATTCATTTCAGCTAATTGTACTTTTTCAAATTGTTTTTTCTTAAGTACCAAAAAGATTTGTGCCAAAATAACTGACCCGGAGAACAATAAAAGACCTCGAATACGCGATGGATCCTGAAGCACCAACTCCGCATCACTCTGACCAAATCCACCGACATTTGGATTATTGGTTAGGGGTTGATCAATTCTCACAAACTCACCTTCCGAAACAAGAATCTCTGGCCCTGCAGGTATGGTATCAATAACTTCATGGCCATCCGATGCATCCGTTATTACTATCTCATATCCCATTTTCCCCTTGCGAAGGATTTTATTTACCTGTCCCGTCACCGATGCATCATAAACTGTATTATTACTTTTACCCCCGTCGGGATAAATTTGACCTCTGCCTCGATTTCCACCTACATAGATAGGATATTTCAAGAAGTGAACTTCTTTATTAATAGCTGGATCCGGAGAAAGAATCGGAAAAACAATTTCGCCATATTTTTCACCAGGAATCGGACCTATGACTAGAATATTTCTTTTATCATCTCTATAAGGTTGAATGAACAAACTACCTATCTTTTTCCTCGTTTCGGGGGAAATACGATTGGGGGGAGCTAATTCAAAACCTTCTGGTAAAATAAGAACTGCTCCAACGTTTAAGGAACCTTTCTTGCCATTAGCAAGTACTTGTTTCACCTGCGAATCGTAGGGGATTCTAACAATTGCCTCAAATACTGTATCTGGAAGAACAGATTGTGGAACTTCAATGTCAACAGATTTTTTGGCTAGATGGCAATTGGCGCATACAATACGTCCAGTAGCTTCTCGTGGATCATCATAACTTTGCTGGGCAAAAATGGGATATGCCCCCGAAATAGGTGGACAAATTACTGTATTCGCAATCACTATTATAGAAACCAAGTGAGTTATCCATTTCCTAATCAAATTATTTAATTTCTTATTTTGCATGGTTTAATCATTCGTTTCGAGTGATTTCTACGAGTAATAATTGAACTTACTCGAATCATTCGATACGATACATATGTGTATATATATAATGTTGTGATATTAATAATAGAGATAAGGGGATGAAAAATTTTTCGAATTCTCCAAGATTTCTTGCAAATGCGATAAGAATTCGATTCATTCATTCATAGTATGATAAGTTGCTACAATAGAGGGCGAAATACGATTTAAATGACGAAAAATCAAATATTTAAGAACTGTATCTGAAACAACTGGAAATGTCGAAACGAAACAAGAGATTATACGTCCATCACGAACGAATCCGAAATGTTCGAGAAAAAAACTTATTGCAAGTTCCCAACCGTGTGGAGAATGAAACCCAATGCATGAATCAGTTAATAAAAGAATGAAAAAGGCTTTCATTGTATCGCTTAGACTATAAAATAATTCTTGGGCCCAAGAATTTGAAATGACGAGACGTTCCTCACCTGCTATGAATAAACCACTCAAAGTAATAATATAAATAATATCTGTTAATGAATGTGAAATAATCTCTATACTATTGTCATTATGATTTTTGACTGATTCAATTGTTTTTTCATGAATTCCATCACCTAGGCCTTGTGATTGTGTTCCAAAAGATGAGTTTTCTATGATCTTATCTAGTCGAGAAAGTTCTTCGATCCCTTCAAGTTCTTCTAAAGTTTTATCTTCTTGATCCGGTGCAAGAAAAATTTGGGATTGTTCATTATTCCACCAATACCTAATCAAAGGTTCTGAAAAATATTGTTGAAAAAAAATAGAAATTATTGAAGGAATAGAGATTAAACATCCAATATATTGCAAAGATGCTAGTGCCTGATATCTCGTCAATCCAAATTCCCGAAGAATTAATGGTTTTGACTGATTCGTCAATTCCGCCTTGAACCTGGAAATGGTACGCGTTATCGAACGAGGTAAAAGACCTATAGATTCATGAACTATTATTATTGATTTGGTTCCTTTCGTCCCTAATCCTAATAAAGAATGGTCATTTCTTTCTTTCCCGTCGGAAGACGGTGACGATAATAAGTAATAGCGCTTCCAAATATACAAATCATTTAAAGTTACTTCGATCCAAGTCAATTTTCTATTAATTTCTCTGATTAATTCTCCATCAATAAGATCTATAGGGATGGAATGATTTTTGTAGTCTCTTCCACGGGATCTATTAATGAATTTTTTATTCCTACGGGGAGGATTATGGAATCGTAAAAATTGACATAGATCCATGAAATACAAGCTGATTCTATATCCTAAAAGACTCAAATATATTTTGAAGATACAATTATTCAATTCCGTATTCGTGTAAAAGAGGATGGATTGCCAAGAGCGTTTTCGGTGAAAAAATACGGTTCTATGAGAGAGATAATTCTTTTTTATTTTCCGTATATGTTTACCTATTTCGTAAGCTTTTTTCAGACAATGATATGGTCGGATTTGTTTATAATTCTTCATAAAGACTGAATAAGAAAACTCGATTATTTCCTACATCTCCACATACTCCTAGAAAGAACGAACTTGATTCAATCTTTCTATCAAGTACTCTCGATAGATATTTTTGAGAAATGAGCTAATTTAGCTGCTTCAGTTTCCATTGCTTCCAGCGTGGGATATTCTTCGATACGACTCAGAGGGATATCTCGCCGACCCTTCATTTTCATGTAAAGAATCCCATGTGATAAAAAACCTTCTCGAACTTCGATACGTATTGCTTGAATATCCATGAGAGAAATCTGCATCAAGATACGGCGATTCCTTCCGGGAAATCCCCAACGGAATAGGGAAAAAATTTCCTTCCGTCTATCAAATTTGTTGTAACCACTGCCGACATTCCACCAGATAGTGCACCATGAGTAGAGACTAATAAATAAGCCTGCTATACCGTAAAGACACATAACAAGTCCTTGTGGAATGAACAAAATCCGTTCGGACGATGGAAAAGGGATTATATCTCCTCGCAAGTAACTTGAAAATCCGACGCAGGAAAAACTAATTGCACCTAATAATAAGATCAAGGCCCAGCAGAAATTACTAAATCTTCGAGATCCTGTTATAAAATCCACTCGAATATCCTCGATTTGTGTATCCATGGCGGAGTAAACTCTCCTAGGAGTTATTGAATATTACTAATTTTTTGGGGGGGAGGGGGGAAGGGAGGGAAGGGGAAGGGAGAGAGGGGGAAAGAGAGAGGAAGAGAAGGGAGGGGGGGAAGGGAATGCTTAGCCTCGTATCCCTTCCAAATAGACATAGGAGGCAATGATCCCATATCATATATCTTTCAAACTACAATAGGTACTACTACCTTTGTGTCCTGATGTCTAACTTCCTAGAGGAAGAAGACTTATTTACAGAATATCCTCGCGTTCGATATATATGAACAAAGAAGCCATTGCAATAGCGGGAAAAACTAGGCCTACCAAAGGGACAAGAATCGAAGGCAAATAAGAAGCTGTCATGAAAAATTACCTCGTGATTAATCTATGAAGAGTAAGAAGAAATAGATATAATATGTGCTTTATTTTATTCAATAATAGATTGAATAAGATTTATATATCGTTGAAGTAATTAATCGATTTTTTTTTTTTTTAATAGTTCCAAATTTTATACTAAATAGACAGAAGGAGAGGAAAATGTTATTCAATTCCCTATTTATGCAGATATTCAATTCCCTATTCCTGCAGAGGAAATATTACTACTCCTATATGCATTGGCCGGAGCGGAGTCATGGAGTTCAATAATTTCGCCTAAAACACCCTTCAATAAATTACGTGGAACAATCAAATCGAGTAAACCATGATCAAACAAAGATTCCGCAACTTGAAAACCATCCGGTATTTTTTGTCGTAAGGTTTGTTCAATCACGCGTTTACCCGCGAAAGCAATATAAGCTTTGGGTTCAGCAATAATGATATCTCCTAACATACCGAAACTTGCGGTAACTCCCCCCGTAGTGGGGTATGTCAGAATAGCTATATACAATAATCTTTTCCGTGACTGATAAATTTGTAATACGGAAGAAATTTTAGCCATTTGCATCAAACTCAGTGTTCCTTCCTGCATACGTGCTCCACCGGAAGAACATACTATTACTAATGGAATAGATCTCTCAGTAGCATATTCGATAAGACGAGTAATTTTTTCACCTACTACAGATCCCATACTACCTCCCATGAATTGAAAATCCATAACCCCCGATGCAATCAAAGTACCATTTAATTCACCCACCCCCGTTTGAACAGCATCCGTTAAACCCGTTCGTTTCTGATAAAAAACAATACGATTTCTGTAAGAATCTTCGTCGGAAAATTTAAGGACGTCTCGGGCGGTCATGTCCTCATCCATGGGATGCCAGGTTCCACAATCAGTTATGAGTTCGATCCTTTCGGTACTACCCATTCGTAAATGATATCCGCATTCTTCGCAAATTCGTTTATTTTGTCTCAAGAATCTGACATATAACATATTCTCGCAATTATCGCATCGGGTCCATAAACCTTTCGTGGTGTCAATTCTGATGTATTTATCTCTTTCCCGTTCACTAAATATATAACCTTTAGTAGCTTTTTCGATGAAAGCTCCGATTAACCCACCAAATCTTCGTTTATCCTCAAACCAATTCATTAGAGACATAAAAAAATTGTTCCTCCCTCGAAAGGATACGAGATATCGAATCAAGAAGTAACCGAAGGATCGGATATCCATTCCTTGATTTTGAAGATCGTGAGAAAATTACAAATGTAGATAAACCTCACGATTCAGAAGCCAAATATTTCAAAATTATATTTGACCAATCCGATGATAGAACAGAATTTTTGTTAAACAAATATAGGAAAGATTCAGACATACACCCAAGCGGGGATTATTCTAAAAGGGTTTGAAGGGAGTCGAACCCTTGACTTCATGATTCGGAACCATAAGCTCTACTCCACTGAGCTACAAACCCTTCATGATTCCTTAGAATTCGTACTACTATTTACATCTCCTCACCCCTGATTTGGGGTGAAGAGACGATGGTAAAAGAATAATTATAGGGTATCTATTGTTTCATATTCGAATTTGATCTCCTTCCAAACTTCGCAAGCAGCGGCTAAATCGGGACTCCATTTACTAGCTTCACGAATCACCTCATTGCCTTCGCGAGCTAGATCACGCCCTTCATTACGTGCTTGTACGCAAGCTTCCAAAGCAACTCGGTTAGCAACAGCACCAGGTGCATTTCCCCAAGGGTGACCCAAAGTTCCACCACCAAATTGTAATACAGAATCATCTCCAAAAATTTCGGTTAGAGCGGGCATGTGCCAAACATGAATACCTCCGGATGCTACAGGTAAAACACCTGGAAGAGATACCCAATCCTGTGTGAAATAGATGCCACGACTTCTGTCTTTTTCTATATAATCATCACGAAGTAAATCAACAAAGCCCAAAGTGACTTCACGTTCTCCTTCCAATTTACCCACAACGGTACCGGCATGGATATGATCCCCACCAGATAAACGCAATGCTTTAGCTAACACACGGAAGTGCATACCATGATTTTTTTGTCTATCAATAACTGCATGCATTGCACGGTGAATATGGAGAAGTAAACCGTTATCTCTACAGTAGTGGGCTAAACTGGTATTTGCAGTGAAACCACCTGTTAAGTAATCATGCATAATAATAGGGACACCTAATTCTCTAGCACATGCTGCTCTTTTCAACATTTCTTCCGATGTACCTGCGGTGGCATTTGAGTAATGTCCCTTGATTTCGCCAGTTTCTGCCTGAGATTTGAAAATGGCTTCTGCTACGAACAGGAAGCGATCTCTCCAACGCATAAATGGTTGAGAATTCACGTTCTCGTCATCTTTCGTGAAATCAAGTCCGCCTCGTAGGCACTCATATACAGCTCTACCGTAATTCTTAGCAGATAGACCCAATTTTGGTTTTATTGTACATCCCAACAAAGGACGACCATACTTATTTAACTTATCCCTTTCAACCTGAATACCATGAGGTGGACCTTGAAAAGTTTTTACATAAGACGGAGGGATTCGTAAATCTTCAAGACGTAGGGCTCGTAATGCCTTAAATCCGAATACATTACCGACGATGGAGGTGAACAAATTTGTAACAGAACCCTCTTCGAACAAATCTAGGGGATAAGCCACGTAGACGATATATTGATTATCTTCCCCGGCGACAGGTTCGATGTCATAACATCGACCCTTGTAACGATCAAGACTCGTTAGGCCGTCAGTCCAAACTGTGGTCCAAGTACCGGTGGAGGATTCGGCAGCTACCGCAGCCCCAGCTTCTTCCGGTGGTACTCCGGGTTGAGGGGTCATACGAAATGCTGCTAAAATATCCGTTTCTTTCGTCTCGTACTCGGGTGTATAATGGGTCAATCTATAATCTTTAACACCGGCTTTGAATCCAACACCTGCTTTAGTCTCCGTTTGTGGTGACATAAGTTCCTCCCTACAAATAAATCAATTAATACTTTAGCAAAGATGGAATCTGCTCGATAATTTATTTCTCTCGGAAAGATTTTCCCGCTTCATAAATAATATCATCTAATCCGTTGGGTCGGAAATAAATGTTTTCTGATAATGAAACATCATTATTGTATATTGCTTATCTGACGTAATGCAACCCAGTTAAATGTATCTTTTGTCGAATCAAATTAAGTCTACGAATGGGATTTGGATCTTTGTTCAATATATGGATCAAACACGGAATATTGAATTAAATCAGATAAGGAATTCAAGGTGAAATCTATTTGTTCTTCTCCGAAATGAAATCGATACGGAAGTAGTTATATGAAATATATGCATTTTCACACACCATCAGTTTATAATCTCTGAATGGTGATGCAAGAATGTATTAGAGTTTCTCCCTAATACGGATAGGGGATCGATCCATCAAGAATATAAAATTCAGACATGTATAGCCTATCTAGAAATAGTATTTTTTCTTCTCCCCTCCTCATTCATTGAAACGATATTTCGTATTATTAATCGATTCTTTCGATACGAGATGTTTTTCCACCATAATACCATTCCAATCAATTTTCATAATTTTATGATAACCAATCCTTCACTTTTCGGGACTTCAATACCCGTTACTAAAAACGTGGGAAGTATTACTCAAATAATTGGTCCAGTACTTGATATTGCTTCTTCCCCCGGTAAAATGCCTAATATCTATAATTCATTAATTGTTCGGGGTCAAAATTCGGCGGGACAAGAGATTAATGTCACCTGTGAGGTTCAACAATTATTAGGGAATAATGAGGTCAGAGCTGTTGCTATGAGTGCTACAGATGGTTCGATGAGGGAAATGGAAGTTCTTGATACTGGGGCTCCTTCAAGCGTTCCTGTAGGTGAAGCTACTCTCGGAAGAATTTTTAATGTCTTGGGGGAAGCTGTCGATAATTTAGGTCCAGTAGATGCTGGGCTTACATCTCCGATACATAGAGCCGCTCCTTCTTTTACCCAATTGGATACAAAATTATCTATTTTCGAGACAGGGATTAAGGTTGTAGATCTTCTAGCACCTTACCGTCGTGGGGGTAAAATTGGCTTATTTGGAGGAGCTGGGGTTGGGAAGACAGTATTGATTATGGAGTTAATCAATAATATAGCTAAAGCACACGGGGGTGTATCTGTATTCGGTGGAGTGGGAGAACGTACCCGTGAGGGGAATGACCTTTACATGGAGATGAAAGAATCTAAAGTGATTAATGAACAAAATATTGCTGAATCAAAAGTAGCTCTAGTTTACGGTCAAATGAATGAACCACCGGGTGCTCGTATGAGAGTTGGTTCAACAGCTCTGACTATGGCGGAATATTTTCGAGATGTTAATAAACAGGATGTACTCTTATTTATTGACAATATCTTCCGATTCGTCCAAGCGGGATCGGAAGTTTCTGCCCTATTAGGAAGAATGCCCTCCGCCGTGGGATATCAACCGACATTAGGTACAGAGATGGGCACTTTACAAGAAAGAATTACTTCCACCAAAGAGGGATCAATAACTTCTATTCAAGCAGTTTATGTACCCGCAGATGATTTGACAGATCCTGCACCTGCTACAACTTTTGCACATCCAGACGCAACGACAGTTCTATCACGGGGATTAGCAGCTAAAGGTATTTATCCCGCTGTAGATCCTTTAGATTCGACCTCAACAATGCTGCAACCATGGATCGTAGGTGAAGAACATTATGAAACCGCACAGGGAGTGAAACAAACCCTGCAACGGTATAAGGAATTACAAGACATTATAGCTATTCCGGGATTGGATGAATTATCTGAAGAAGATCGTTTGACCGTAGCGAGAGCGCGTAGAATAGAAAGATTTTTATCTCAACCCTTTTTCGTAGCCGAAGTTTTTACTGGTTCTCCAGGTAAATATGTCAGTTTACGAGAAACAATAAAAGGTTTTCAAATGATTCTTTCTGGCGAATTAGACAATTTGCCCGAACAAGCTTTTTATCTAGTAGGAAACATTGATGAAGTTGCTGCAAAAGCGGTTGTCTTGCAATCTGGAGATTAGAGATAATGACACTGAATTTACGCATAATGGCTCCTAATCGAATCGTTTGGACTAATGAAGTCCAAGAAATTATTTTATCAACGAATAGTGGACGAATCGGTATATTACCTAATCATGCCCCTTTATTAACTGCCTTAGATATAGGAATTATAAAAATACGTCTCAGGGAACAATGGTCCACTATGGCATTAATGGGTGGTTTTGCCATGATAGAGAATAATCAAATGATTGTTCTAGTTAATGAAGCTGAAAAAGCTATTGAAATTGATTCCCGTGAAGCTCAGGAAACTTTTGAAACGGCTAGAACCAATTTAACCCGGGCGGGGAGTAGGAAACAAAGCATCGAGGCTAATTTGGCCTTCAAGAGGGCCAAAGCGAGATTGGAAGCGATTGACACAAATACTTACCCAGCCTCCGACTGAGAAAATCTCCTTTTAGCAACACTATATATTATATGATATAGGAAATATTAGATGTCATTTCTTAATGACATCTAATACGACTTATCCAATATGAACTATTTTATATAAATGAACCTACTATTGGATTTGAACCAATGACTCTCGCCGTATGAAAGCGATACTCCAACCACTGAGTTAAGTAGGCGTAATCACGACTGGCTACACATTATATCCATAGGAAATATTTGATCCAAAATCGATCTATAAATCAGTCTTGACAAGAAGTATGAGGATTTTATATTATTTAGATACTCAATGCCATGATGCAGAGGGCTATAGCTCAGTGGTAGAGCACCTCGTTTACACGTGCGCCAATGATTGACAAAAAAACTATCGAAATTTTCGATTTATGATACGAAATGATTCGTTAAATATAAATGTAGGTGTCTTACTTCCTGATTGGATCCGGGAGAACAATAGCTTGACACAAAGAATTTTGAGTTCTTTCTCCCTCCCATGCGAAAAACTCAATCTGGATCGACGATATGGTTAAGTTTCATCCCCCAATGATATTTATTACATGATAAGAGCATTACGGGGAACTCTAGATATTCTTTCTCGTGCCTCACGGACTTAAAGGTGTATAGAGTTTCGTGTAGATGAAGCAATAGAAACTCTTTCGATAGTTAAATCCATGTATAGGAAAAAACAAACCTAAGTCGGTATACAAGTTTTTTTTTTAATTTTGGGATCGTATTCCAAGCACGCGGAACCATCGCATTATTCGATAGAAAGAGGATGGTGATATAACTAGATCAAATACTAGTTAATTAATGAGCCCAATGCATGGAAAAAATGCATGTTGGGTTCCTGAGACAGTAAGTAGCTAGAAAGCGAGAGAAAAGACGATTCCATACTGTTTAACCGAGAATGCCTACGGTTCGAATCCGTATAGTCCTAATTATTATTAATTATATCTCCTTTTTTCATATCGATTTTTTCTTCTTCGATTTGGGATAAATAGAATGAGTTGGTAAAGATCCAGACAGTAGGCTTTCTCCCCCCCACCCGACCACTGGAACTAGATAAAGAGGGTCCATTACATGAATAGGCTGATTAGTCTCAGTAGATTGAGTAGGATGATATGACTAGGTTCAGTAAGTTGAATAGGATAACTAGGTCGAATAGGGTGACTAGATCGAGTAGTATGAATTGTTTCAACAGATAGTATGAATAGAATTAGTTACTCTAGCGAGAGGAAATTTTTATTATGCCTCAATTTCAAAAATATGAATATTTTTGGATGTTCTTACTGATGGTTAGTTCTTTACCCACAATCATTTTTTCGCTCTCGAAATTCATAACACCAATGAATGGAGGGCCAGAAAGATTCACGAGTTATGAGTCGGGTATAGAACCAGTTGGAGAGGCTTGTATTCAATTCCAGATTCGCTATTATATGTTTGCCTTAGTCTCTGTCATCTTCGATGTCGAAACAGTTTTTCTTTATCCATGGGCTATGAGTTTCTATAACTCCGGTATACAATCTTTCATCGAAGCCTTGGTTTTTATCTCTATCCCGATCGTTGGTCTGGTATACGCGTGGCGGAAGGGGGCGTTGGAATGGTCTCAAACTTCAGGTATTTCATCCGACGGGAGATTTTGGAATGATTAAAAAACGCATTCAACAATAATATCATGAATGATACGAAATTTTATCCATCCGATAAAACTGTAACAGATTCTATTATTTTAACAACTCTCAATGATTTTTCGAACTGGGCTAGGCTTTCTAGTTTGTGGCCACTTCTATACGGGACGAGTTGTTGCTTCATCGAATTCGCCTCATTGATTGGATCAAGGTTTGACTTTGATCGTTATGGTTTGGTACCCCGATCCAGTCCCCGACAAGCCGATCTCGTTATTACAGCCGGCACTGTAACAATGAAAATGGCTCCATCTCTCGTTAGACTATATGAACAGATGCCCGAACCAAAATATGTTATTGCAATGGGAGCTTGTACAATAACGGGGGGTATGTTTAGTACGGATTCTTATACCACAGTTCGCGGGGTAGATAAATTAATTCCTGTCGATATTTATTTACCCGGATGTCCACCGAGGCCAGAGGCGGTTATAGATGCCATAATAAAACTACGTAAAAGAATAGCTCGAGAGATACGTAGGGATGATAAAAGACTCAGACAGGGGGAAAGATTTTTTACTTCAAATCACCGATTCGATTTATTACCGAATATTGGGATCAGCAGGCGATATAATCAGCAATTCCCGAATGAATTCTTGGATCTCGAAGAGGCTTCGGAATCGTTGTCTGGACCTGAAGGAATGAAATATGAAATCTCAACGATGTGGAGACGGAGGATGACGAAATCGTAATGGCAAATGGTTATGGAGACGGTGGTAGTGACAATAGCGACGGCACCAGAATGCAGGGACGGTTATCTGCATGGTTAATTAAACATGGTTTGAATCACAGACCCTTGGGGTTTGATTACCAAGGTGTTGAAACCTTGCAAGTGAAATCTCAGGATTGGCCCTACATAGCTGTTTCTCTATATGTATATGGCTTCAATTATCTACGCTCCCAATGTGCTTATGATCCTGAACCAGGTAGTTTATTGGCTAGCATATATCATTTGACTGAAATATGTGATGATGCAGATCAACCCGAAGAAATATGTATCAAAATTTTCGTATCGAGAAAAGACCCAATAATCCCATCTATTTTTTGGATATGGAAAGGCGCCGATTTTCAGGAGCGAGAGTCGTATGATATGTTTGGAATAATTTATGGGAGCCATCCATATCTGAGGCGTATCTTAATGCCTGATAGTTGGATTGGTTGGCCTTTGCGAAAAGATTATATCGTACCAGATTTTTATGAACTACAAGATGCATATTGATTAATATCTATATTTGCTCATACATGTAGATGATGGATATGAAAATAAATTGCCAGAAACCAGAATTGAACTGGTGACACGAGGATTTTCAATCCTCTGCTCTACCGACTGAGCTATCCCGGCGAGTTTATTCCATGCAATCGCAGCATAGGAATTTTATGGATTTATATTAGTTCGAAATGCATGAAATTGGTTTCCGCGGATTCTTTACTGACTGGGGGTGGAGGGACTTGAACCCTCACGGTCTGTTAAGCCAACGGATTTTCTTCCCACGACGCTTTGCACCGCGGCCGAATAGATATAATGAATATAAATATATGACCAGTGAGAACGGACTCTCTCTTCATCTCTATTTATGAATCCCTGACTACCGATTTCATCAGATAATAAGATTATTGAAATATTTGTCAGTGATTACTAAGTTTTTGGTTAGGATGGTTCCCTTCGAGTCTCTGCACCTATTTCATAATCGAAAGTTGGCTCAGGATTGCCTAATATGTTTACAACCTAGGTTTCCCTGCATATGGGAACAATCACTCAGTCGATTTCTCCACCGAGGCCCGATCGAATTAAGTCCGCAGCGTCTACCAATTCCGCCACACCCCCCATACCTCCGCAATAACAAAATCAATTATTACTTAAGTAATTCAATATTCTTTTCTTTTTTTCAATATCCAGTCATCGCAACAAATTATAGCTTCTTTCAAATCACTATGCAATACTTTAACCTATTACTGGGGAGGATACGAAACCCATGATTACTTCTTCTTATTCCTCGACCAAAAAATAAACGTGATTAAACCATGACCAAGAATTTTTTACCCGATTTATTGACAACAAAATCTAATAACTAGCCCGTTTGGCTCAGGGGTCAGAGCTTCGTACTTGTAATGCGATAGTCATCGGTTCGACTCCGATAACGGGCTTATTTATTTGTCCAAAAAAAAACTCATTGCAAAAAATACTGGATGAGGAAATATGAAGTGGTGAAATGATATATATAAATGATATATATATCATATATATATATATATGATATATATATCATTTGATGGGTTCATTATGCCATAGTTTCTTGATAGTGAGGAATAATCCTTGGAAGTAATTCGCATAATACCTTTCGTCACTTGTTGTTACCCATACGGCATTAAGGAGTTTTTATGTCCCGTTACCGCGGACCGCGTATGAAGATAATACGTCGCCCAGGTACTCTACCAGGTTTGACTAGTAAAACACCCGGATCGAAAGTGGGTTCTAGTGATCGATCAACATCGAATAAAAAGATTTCTCAATATCGTATTCGATTAGAAGAGAAGCAAAAATTGCGTCTCCATTACGGATTGACGGAGCGGCAATTGCTAAAATATGTTTTTACCGCTAGAGGGGCGAAAGGTTCGACGGGTCAATTATTGTTACAGCTGCTTGAAATGCGTCTGGATAATACAATTTTTCGTCTAGGTATGGTTCCAACGATTCCTGCAGCGAGACAATTGGTTAATCATCGACATGTTTCAATAAATGACCATATAATTGATATACCAAGTTATAACTGTAGACCGGGGGATATTATTACAATAAACACTCGGGAGAAATTTCGATTAGTAAATTGGAGGGATATGAATTCATTACAGAAACCGGAAATACCGAATCATTTGACTTTTGATTCAAAAGAATTTCTTGGATCGGTGCAGCAAATAATTGACCGCGATTGGATTTATTTAAAAATTAACGAATTGTTGGTTGTGGAATATTACTCCCGTCAAGTTTGAGAAAAGAGGATGCTGAAGTAATTGTAGGGAGTGAGAGGGGGGAGATATTATGAACTTATTGCCGCGATCGGGAAGGAGAGAGAAAAGTAGGGGGAGAGAAAAGACGATAGGGAAAGAGAGGGATTCGAACCCTCGGTAGACAAAGCCTACATAGCATTTCCAATGCTACATCTTAGACCACTCAATCATCTTTCCAGCAATATTCCATAGTGAATATAACCTATAGGTTTATATTGTGGCAACATCGTATCATTCAAAACTTGAATTGAGCAAGAAAATCTATTTAAATGGGGAATAGGTAGTGAAACAATTTTGTGATCTCATGTCCGGAAAAAGAATGGGATGAGATAATTCCAACGGATTCGTGATCAAATATGCCTAGATCCCAAAAAAATGATAATTTTATTGATAAAACCTTCACAATCGTAGCTGATATTTTATTACGAATAATTCCGACGACACAGCGTGAGAAAGAAGCATTCACTCATTATAGAGATGGTGCGACTCGAGCTTGAATCCCAAAATTGATTCGATACCATTGAATTCTACTAGATACTTCTGCCTGGTGAGGGTGAATTCTCATGATAAGAAATAAGTCCTTCCGTCGAATATCCTCGATTGAAATAACCTTGAATGCTAAGTTATGACCATAGTATTAAGCGGGAGGTCAAACCTATGCGTAGGCATTACTCGCACTGGGTATAGGTATATAGATAGTAGGAAGCATTACGTGCAGGAATTGGCAATACAAAAGCTTCGTCACAATCAAAAATCAATTCAAGACCAAACATATGGTTGGGTGAACAAATATCCATTTCGTTTGTATTTCGGATATCCAGAAAACCATCGGAGATTGCCGGAAGAGCTAAACCTACATAATACGAGGCATTGGAAACGAAGAAACTTTTGGAGTATCTACATGCTCCTCAATCATCAAATGTATAGAAAAAAGGGATGGTTAGATATCTTTCATAGAGACACTAACCCAAATAATTATGATGCCGGTTCGGAAGCAGGAAGAGATACTATCTCGTGATATTACCACTACAGCTATCACCGTAGATAATTTTTTTATCATATATTATAACCGAGAAGCCGTATGAAGTTCGAATTTCATGTACGGTTTCGAAACGGGGTTCAGAAATGTACAACCGTAACGAATGTCAGCTCAATCTGAAGGTGAATATGCAGAAGCGTTACGAAATTATTACGAAGCAATGCGTCTAGAAATCGATCCATATGATCGAAGTTATATACCCTACAATATAGGTCTCATCCATACGAGTAATGGAGACCATATTAAAGCCTTGGAATATTATTTCCAAGCCCTGGAGCGTAATCCCTCCCTTCCCCAAGCTCTTAATAATATGGCTGTAATTTGTCATTACGTGCGACTATCTATATCACAGATTCTATTAGTTAGAAAAAACTATCCGTGAATGAGAAAAAATCGGGGTTATCTACATATCAATCACGAAGTTGTGATTTGTTTATAGCCGTAGGAAAAAAATCATGGGAACCTAATCATGATGAGGGAACCTGAGAACTCTATGGATAATTGACTGAACCGAAGAAAGCATCATAAGAATTAATCATTAAGAACTCTAGGTTGATACAATGAGATCCTAGAGATGCCATCAATTAACTAAAAATTAGAAATCAATTTCTGTAATTAGAATTGGGTGGGTTGCTAGAAGATGGTGGTGTAGAATCAGATCCTACGGATATATCAAAAATTTCCAATCAATCGCGAATTGAAGGAATGAGAAGTTTCTGCAATTTCGTCAAGATAGTTATTGTCCGAAGAAATATTTCGTTCTTGATGAACGAAATCATCTTCAGTGATAGGAGAAAAGATAAATCCGTATTGTTTGCAGAGATACGGAATGAAACCTTAATTCGTGGACTCTGCCTCATTTATTTCTGGTGAATTCGGAGGGGGGAGGAGGTAAAAAATCCCGAAATATATCACATAGAAATAAGTGAAGAATTTATTGCATGAGCCGTATGAGAAAGGAAACTCTCAAGTACGGTTCTATGAGAAGGAATTTCTAGTTAGCAATTAACCTATCTCGACCGTGGAGAACAAGCTATGCAACGAGGGGATTTAGAAATTTCCGAAACTTGGTTTGACCAAGCTGCTGATTATTGGAAACAAGCAATATCACTTGCTCCGAATAATTATATAGAAGCTCATAATCGGTTAAAAGTAACAGGTCGTGTTTAGTAGTTGCTTCCGAAGCTTTCGATTCTTCGAATTGTTATGACAATTCGAGGGATTGAAAGTTTCATCGTATGAATCAATCGGTATGCATCAATCGAAGGACAAAATATGTACTCTCTGATAGGGATACGAAATTGAACCACCGACTACTACGGTCCATCAAGCACCTCAGATTTATGTCATAATGAATTCAACGACCTGCCCAGGTGATTTCTGTGTCTTAATTGCTCCAGTTTCAAATTGAAAAAGGGATCGAAAAACCGAAGGAAAAAGATTCATCTCCCATAGATTCACTAATTATTTCGGTAGGTTTTTGCTATGCCCCGTCTGAAGGGAGGAGAACCTCGATGACTATTCGTTCACCGGAGCCGGAAGTCAAGATTGTAGTGGAAAAAGATCCTGTTGGAACCTCTTTCGAAAAATGGGCCAAACCTGGACATTTCTCGAGGACTCTAGTAAAAGGTCCTAATACGACTACCTGGATCTGGAATTTACATGCCGATGCCCATGATTTTGACAGCCATACGAATGATTTGGAAGAAATTTCTCGAAAAGTTTTTAGTGCTCATTTCGGACAACTAGCAATAATTTTTATCTGGTTGAGCGGTATGTATTTCCACGGTGCTCGTTTCTCCAACTACGAGGCATGGTTGGGTGATCCTATTCATATCAAACCGAGCGCCCAAGTTGTTTGGCCAATAGTGGGTCAAGAAATTTTGAATGGAGATGTTGGTGGAGGTTTTCAAGGGATACAAATAACGTCCGGCTTTTTTCAACTATGGCGAGCATCTGGAATAACTAGTGAGTTACAACTCTATTCTACTGCCATTGGTGGATTGATTTTTGCAGTATTAATGCTTTTTGCTGGTTGGTTCCATTATCATAAAGCCGCTCCGAAATTGTCCTGGTTCCAAGATGTCGAATCCATGCTAAATCATCATTTAGCCGGTCTTCTGGGATTAGGTTCACTTTCTTGGGCTGGTCATCAAGTACACGTCTCTTTACCTATTAATCAACTTCTGGATGCGGGAGTGGATCCGAAAGAAATACCTCTCCCACATGAATTTATTCTGAATCGAGATCTTCTGGCGGAACTCTATCCCAGTTTTTCGAAAGGATTAACCCCATTTTTTACTCTGAATTGGGCGGAGTATTCGGATTTTTTGACTTTCCGTGGAGGGTTAAATCCAATCACTGGGGGTTTATGGTTGACCGATACTGTACACCATCATTTAGCAATTGCAGTTTTATTCCTAGTAGCTGGCCATATGTATAGAACTAACTGGGGTATTGGCCATAGTTTCAAGGAGATTCTGGAAGCTCACAAAGGTCCTTTTACCGGGGAAGGTCATAAAGGTATTTTTGAGATTTTAACGACTTCATGGCATGCTCAATTATCTCTGAATTTAGCTATGTTAGGTTCATTGACCATAATTGTAGCTCATCACATGTATTCGATGCCTCCTTATCCGTATTTGGCTACCGATTATGGTACTCAACTATCTCTTTTCACACATCATATGTGGATTGGTGGATTTCTAATAGTTGGAGCTGCTGCGCATGCGGCAATTTTCCTAGTAAGGGATTATGATCCAACTACCCAATATAATAATTTATTGGATCGTGTTCTTCGGCATCGTGATGCAATAATATCCCATCTTAACTGGGTATGTATCTTTTTAGGATTTCATAGTTTCGGGTTGTATATCCACAACGATACAATGAGTGCTCTGGGACGTCCTCAAGATATGTTTTCAGATACTGCTATACAATTACAACCCATTTTTGCCCAATGGGTTCAAAATACCCATGCCTTGGCACCAGAATTTACTGCTCCCAACGCCTCGGCAAGTACAAGTTTGACTTGGGGGGGGGGTGACATAATCGCTGTGGGTAGTAAAGTCGCTCTATTACCAATTCCATTAGGAACCGCAGATTTTTTGGTACATCATATTCATGCATTCACGATTCATGTGACGGTATTGATTTTGCTTAAAGGTGTTCTATTTGCTCGTAGTTCCCGCTCGATACCAGATAAAGCTAATCTCGGTTTTCGTTTCCCTTGTGACGGGCCCGGTCGGGGCGGAACCTGCCAGGTATCAGCATGGGATCACGTCTTCCTAGGTCTTTTTTGGATGTACAATTCAATTTCCGTCGTTATTTTCCACTTCAGCTGGAAGATGCAATCTGACGTTTGGGGCAATATAAGCGAACAAGGGATTGTTACTCATATCACCGGAGGAAATTTTGCGCAGAGTTCAATTACTATCAATGGTTGGTTACGCGATTTCCTATGGGCTCAGGCTTCTCAAGTGATTCAATCCTATGGATCCTCTCTCTCCGCTTACGGTCTTTTGTTTCTAGGTGCTCATTTTGTTTGGGCCTTCAGTCCAATGTCTTCATCCAGTGGTCGTGGTTATTGGCAAGAGCTTATTGAATCAATCGTTTGGGCTCACAATAAATTAAAAGTTGCTCCTGCTATTCAGCCTAGGGCCCTGAGTATCGTACAAGGCCGTGCTGTGGGAGTAGCTCATTACCTTCTAGGTGGAATTGCTACGACATGGGCATTCTTTCTAGCAAGAATTATTGCAGTAGGATAATGGCTAAGGAGGATTTGAAAAGCATTATGGCATCAAGATTTCCAAGGTTCAGCCAGGGCCTATCTCAAGACCCAACAACTCGTCGTATTTGGTTCGGTATTGCCACCGCACATGACTTCGAAAGTCATGATGATATGACCGAGGAGCGTCTTTACCAAAAAGTTTTTGCTTCGCATTTCGGTCAATTAGCTATAATTTTCCTATGGACTTCTGGTAATTTATTCCATGTCGCTTGGCAGGGTAATTTCGAGGTATGGGTGCAAGATCCTTTACATGTAAGACCAATTGCCCATGCTATTTGGGATCCTCATTTTGGTCAACCAGCAGTTGAAGCTTTTACTCGGGGAGGAGCTTCGGGACCAGTTAATATTGCGTATTCTGGGGTATATCAATGGTGGTATACAATTGGTTTACGCACGAATCAAGATCTCTATAATGGAGCTCTTTTTCTGGTTTTTCTTTCCTCCCTTTGTCTATTGGCGGGTTGGTTGCACCTGCAACCGAAATGGGAACCTCGAGTTTCGTGGTTCAAAAACGCTGAATCCCGTTTAAATCATCATTTGGCAGGACTTTTTGGTGTAAGTTCTTTGGCCTGGACGGGTCATTTGGTTCATATCGCGATTCCCGAATCAAGAGGTGTACATGTGAGATGGAATAATTTTCTGACCTCCTTGCCGCACCCTCAAGGTCTGGGGCCTTTCTTCACGGGTCAGTGGAATATATATGCTCAAAACGTCGATTCGAGTGATCATTTCTTTGGTACTTCCCGAGGTGCTGGTACTGCCATATTAACCTTCATCGGAGGGTTCCATCCACAGACTCAAAGTTTATGGTTGACAGATATGGCTCATCATCATTTAGCTATTGCAGTTATTTTTATTATAGCTGGTCATATGTATAGAACCAATTTCGGGATTGGACATAGTATCAAAGAAATCCTTGAAACGCATACTCCCCCTGGGGGGAGACTAGGTCGGGGACATAAAGGTCTCTATGACACGATCAATAACTCCCTCCATTTCCAATTAGGTCTGGCTCTAGCTTCTTTGGGGGTGATAACCTCATTAGTTGCGCAGCATATGTATTCTTTACCCCCCTATGCATTTCTTGCACAAGATTTTACAACCCAAGCTGCGTTGTATACTCATCATCAATATATAGCTGGGTTTATTATGACAGGTGCTTTCGCTCATGGGGCTATTTTCTTCATTAGAGATTACGACCCCGAACGAAATAGAGATAACGTCCTGGCTCGAATGTTGGAACATAAAGAAGCTATCATATCCCATTTAAGTTGGGCTAGTTTATTTTTAGGTTTTCATACCCTAGGACCCTATGTTCATAACGACGCAATGCTTGCTTTCGGTACCCCCGAGAAACAAATCTTAATCGAACCTGTTTTTGCCCAGTGGATACAATCTACTCATGGTAAAGCATTCTATGGTTTTGATGTACTCTTATCTTCACCAAGTAGTCCAGCTTCCAATGCCGGTCAGAGTATTTGGTTACCTGGTTGGTTGGATGCTGTAAATGACAACAGCAATTCACTCTTCCTAACAATAGGTCCGGGTGATTTCTTAGTCCATCACGCTATTGCCTTGGGTCTACATACAACTACGCTCATTTTGGTCAAAGGTGCTTTAGACGCACGTGGATCGAAATTGATGCCGGATAAGAAAGAATTTGGTTATAGTTTCCCCTGCGACGGTCCCGGTCGAGGTGGGACCTGTGATATCTCCGCCTGGGATGCTTTCTACTTAGCAGTTTTTTGGATGTTAAATACTATTGGGTGGGTCACTTTCTACTGGCATTGGAAACATATCACACTTTGGCAAGGAAATGTGGCACAATTTAATGAATCCTCCACCTATTTAATGGGTTGGTTAAGAGATTATTTATGGCTAAACTCTTCACAATTGATTAATGGATATAATCCCTTCGGAATGAATAGTTTATCAGTCTGGGCTTGGATGTTTTTATTCGGACATCTCGTCTGGGCGACCGGATTCATGTTCCTAATATCATGGCGTGGTTATTGGCAAGAACTTATTGAAACTTTAGCTTGGGCTCATGAACGTACTCCGTTAGCTAATTTGGTTCGATGGAAAGATAAACCAGTTGCTCTCTCCATTGTTCAAGCTAGATTAGTTGGATTGGCTCATTTCTCCGTAGGCTATATATTTACTTATGCCGCTTTTCTAATCGCTTCTACATCTGGTAGATTCGGTTGATTCATAATCAAATTCAGCGAAAATATGACTCTGTGGGCGGGGAACGATCATGGCGAAAAAGAGTCTTATTCAAAGGGAGATGAAGAGGCGAATATTGAACAAGAAATACAGTTCCTTACGCAAATTTTTGAAGGGCAAAATCGACAAGGTATCGTCGTTGGATGAGAGGTGGAAAATTCGTAAGAACTTGCAATCTCTACCTCGCAATAGTTCACCCAGTCGTCAACGCCGCCGATGTTTTCTAACTGGGAGATCTAGGGCTAATTACCGGGATTTTGGATTATCCAGACATCTATTGCGTGAAATGGCTCATTCATGTCTATTACCGGGAGTCACTAAATCGAGTTGGTGAGAATCGCGGATATAGATAACATATAATCCCCCTTTTTCCCAGGGGGATTATATTGTGAATAATTTGCATAGTTTGTTCCTGAAACGTTACTATTTTTTTAGAATGAAGAAACGCGGGGTAGAGCGGTTTGGTAGCTCGCAAGGCTCATAACCTTGAGGTCATAGGTTCGAATCCTGTCTCCGCCATAGGAAATCGCCTATTTTGATAAACCGCCATATAAAGGCGGGTAGCGGGAATCGAACCCGCGTATTCTCCTTGGCAAAGAGATGTTTTACCATTAAACTATACTCGCATTTCATCTTGCCATACATAATCAAATTATATATCATGTCGTAGCTGTATATGTATGTATATATGTATAGGTACGTATATATATTAATATATCAGCGTGATATGTTATATTTTACACAAATATGAGAGTTTTCATTGATAAGAATCATTAATTGTTAGGGATTTCTATACCCCCCCCCCTCCCAAAAAAAAAATTTGCTCAAGATTTCCTATATAAGAAAAAATAATCCATGGGCCGGGTAAGGGAGGAAATAGATCTATGAAAGAATCAAATCAGCAACTATTGGAATTTAAGATATAGATGAATTCAGAATACCCACCAAAGAAACTAATCCAATCCACAATGATGCACCTGAGAAAACGGCATTTTTGTTGCTCAGCCAACCATCGGGAGAAGCTAATACAACGGGTACACCAATTACTAATAGAAATGAAATACTGATCAATGCAAACACAGCTGGTTGAAACGCTATAATCATAGTAGTAGTTCCTGAAAGTTTGCTAGTAATTGCTGATGGTGATGGCGGTGATGATAGTGATAGTAACGGTGACGATGGCGGTAGCTGTGGTAGCTTCGGATCGACAGAAACTTCATAATCAACAAACATTTCCGATTCGATCTCATCCAGGAGAGATGGCCGAGTGGTTTATGGCGTCGGTCTTGAAAATCGATATAGTTCCTAAAACTATCGAGGGTTCAAATCCCTCTCTCTCCTTCAAAAGTGACAAAATTCAGGGGAAAAGGGAGAGATGTATGAGAAAAAAATTGCAGTATAAGCATTTTAAAGCTCTTTCTCATTCATTTCTCCCACGATTATTCTAATTGAGAGGAGTCATAGATAATACTGGTTCGAAATCGCGATCAATTCCCTTTTCGAAACCGGCAGCGGCGGCGCGTGCCCTTCCTGCATGCCACAAATGACCCACAAAGAAAAAGAAACCCAAAACGAAATGGGAAGTTGATAACCAACTTCGGGGCGAGACATAGTTGACGGCATTAATTTCCGTGGCTACTCCACCTACGGAATTAAGTGACCCTAGGGGGGCATGAGTCATGTATTCAGCGGAGCGACGCTCCTGCCACGGTTGTATATCCCTTCTCAATTTACTTAGATCTAGACCATTTGGGCCTCGTAATGGTTCTAACCAAGGAGCCCGGAGATCCCAGAAACGCATAGTTTCTCCACCAAAAATTATTTCTCCGGTGGGTGAACGCATGATATATTTACCCAGACCCGTAGGTCCTTGAGCTGAACCTACATTGGCTCCGAGACGCTGATCTCTGACCAAAAAAGTAAAAGCCTGAGCTTGAGAAGCTTCTGGACCAGTTGGTCCATAGAATTCACTAGGATAAGCCGTATTGTTGAACCAGACGAAACAACAGGCGATGAAACCAAAAACGGAAATAGCTGCTAAACTATAGGATAAATAAGCCTCTCCGGACCACACGAGAGCGCGCCGGGCCCAAGCAAAAGGTTTTGTCAAAATATGCCACACCCCGCCTGAGAGACAGATACAGCCCAGCCACACATGTCCCCCGATTATATCCTCGAGATTATCGACACTAACGATCCAACCTTCGCCACCAAAAGGTGACTTGAGTAAATAACTGAATATTACACTCGGATTGAGGGTCAAATTCGTTATTTTTCTTACATCTCCACCACCAGGAGCCCAGGTGTCATATATACCCCCGAAATAAGAAGCTTTAAATACCAAGAGAAAAGCACCAACACCTAATAGAATCAAATGAATGCCTAAAATAGTAGTCATTTTGTTTTTATCCTTCCACACGTACCCGAAGAAGGGAAAGGATTCTTCTAAAGTTTCTGGTCCAATAAGTGCGTGATAGAGACCCCCAAAACCTAAGACAGCAGAGGATATTAGATGAATAACTCCGGATACAAAGTACGGGAAAGTATCCACGATTTCTCCCCCGGGACCGACGCCCCAACCCAAAGTGGCTAGATGGGGTAGTAGAATCAATCCCTGTTCATACATCGGTTTCTCTGGGACAAAATGAGCTACTTCGAACAGATTCATTGCTCCTGCCCAAAAAACGATTAATCCAGCATGAGCAACATGAGCACCTAGTAATTTACCAGATAGATTAATGAGTCTGGCATTACCCGCCCACCAGGCAAAACCTGTAGTTTCTTGATCACGACCACCTAAAGATAAGGTTCCATTAAAGAGCGTTTCCACGTGGTAGAACCTCCTCGGGGAATACAAGATTTTCATGAGGCTGATCCTGAGCCGCCATCCAGGCCCGAATACCTTCATTCAATAGAATATTTTTGGTATAGAAAGTTTCGAATTCAGGATCTTCTGCTGCACGAATTTCCTGAGAGACAAAATCATATGCGCGTAGGTTCAGAGCTAACCCAACAACTCCAATGGCACTCATCCATAAACCAGTTACTGGTACAAATAGCATGAAGAAATGTAACCAACGTTTATTGGAAAAAGCGACACCAAAAATTTGGGACCAAAACCTATTCGCAGTAACCATGGAATATGTCTCTTCCGATTGGGTTGGGTTGAAAGCGCGAAACGTGTTTGCACCGTCACCATCTTCGAATAAAGTATTCTCGACGGTGGCGCCATGGATAGCGCATAGAAGAGCTGCACCTAAAACACCGGCAACTCCCATCATATGGAATGGGTTCAAGGTCCAATTATGGGAGCCTTGGAAAAAGAGGATAAACCTAGAAATAGCAGCAACACCAAAACTGGGTGCAAAAAACCACCCAGATTGACCCAAGGGATAGATCAAGAAAACGGATACAAAAACTGCGATTGGGCCAGAGAAAGCGATTGCGTTGTAAGGACGTAATTGAACAGATCGAGCAAGTTCGAATTGGCGTAACATAAAACCGATTAGACCGAAAGAACCGTGAAGAGCAACGAACGTCCATAAACCACCTAATTGGCACCAGCGAGTGAAATCACCCTGTGCTTCAGGTCCCCGAAGTAATAATAGGGAATGTGCCAAACTATTCGCTGGGGTCGAGACCGCGGCGGTTAAAAAATTACAGCCTTCCAAGTAGGAACTAGCTAATCCATGAGTATACCATGAAGTCACGAAAGTTGTGCCGGTGAACCAACCACCCAAGGCGAAATACGCGCATGGAAAAAGTAATAGACCAGACCAACCTACGAATACGAAACGGTCTCTCCTCAGCCAATCATCCATGCTATCGAATAAACCTTTCGGTTCTTTGGAAGACTTTCCAATGGCTATAGTCATAACGATTACTCCCTATTAAGTTACTTTAACCATTTATAAGTACCTGAGTAGATGAAGTTTTCCAATCGTGTAACGATTTGTCCCTAAATACCTCAGTCGATTCCGCACTGGAATTCAATCCGAGAGAGTTAACTTTTCTTTTCTTTACTGCAATTCCGGTACGTTTTGCTTGCTCGGAATTAAATACCTGGACTCTTGCGTCATCCAACCCTGAAAAAATAATTAATCAGCTCAACTAATCATTAAACCATGAATCTTTCGAGCAGCTCTACTAATAATTGTACCACGAATCTATCGAGCAACTCAACTAATCATTATACCATGAATTTTTTTGGCAGCTCACCAAATCATCGTACCATGAATAAATTTAGCAACTTGACTGATTGTAAATATTTGGAAGAAGATATATATATATATATAATTATTTGTGATGCATACGAATTCCTAAATGTACCGGTATACCAGATTCCCCCAGATTCAATCAACTCTTCCATCGTAAGGGATGTGACATAACGGATTAAGAATTCGAATACATTGAGGTTCATGAGCAAGCCGTTGCATCATACCATACTTATCCTACTCGAAATAATTGAAATCTAATGAACAATTTCGGTATCCAAATTATCGGGATGAAAAAATGGTTCAGTCTGATGTATTATTAATACTTGGTGGAAATAATAGAGTCGTCAACCCGCTCCGATTATCCCTTCCCGAACCAAGGAGAAATGAAGGCCCCTTACCAGATTCGAACCGATGACTTACGCCTTACCATGGCGTTACTCTACCACTGAGTTAAAGGGGCAAACAGTATTAGATTGAACTCGGGTCATGTGATTATAGCGAAATCGCTAACTAAATACGAAAAGATGAATGAGTTGTTAATATTGGTTAGCCCCTGCTTACGGCGATGGCTCAAATTCTGGACGTTGTAGACACAGTTGCCATCACCGCCGAGGCGGCAGCAGCAGCCATCTTGACGTTGCCATCCGACGAAGTGGGTTTTTCTATGAAAAATCCACAACGTCAGCCCGACAGGTCTGTTACTATATGTCGCGGATGTCGCGCGGGAATAGTGCCTACTCCCTTCTCCCAATATGAGAAACAGACTGTTTGTTGTCCGAGTTCCGGCGAAGGCTAATAAACGATTTTCGGAATTCGTCTTCCAAGACCATGGGGGCCAACGCCCCGTTCCCTACGGTCCGGAAAATGCAAGTACGGCAACCGCCATACCTGCTTGGTTACATCATAGAGCGGCGGCGGGTTCAGGGTTAACGGTACGTTATAGGCAGGACGACGTCCTGGAGGCAATGTCCTAACCGTATTGGACGATAACATAGGGGGTCATTTGATAGTCCAGGAGTACTTTCATCTATTGATGTACTGACTCATAATGATTTACCATCCAATTTGGATCGAGATATTCTGTTGCCAAGCATCTGTTGTAGGATACGCCCGTAGGGAAACCTCAAATCTTGGTTCTATATAAAGTCTTTGCGCGAAGGATTTGACATGTAAATTTCGAAAAGCTTGATAGCCTATCGGAATACCTAAACTCCACGGAAAAGAAGTTCCACGAAGATTGAGTTGAATGAACTTTCTTTTATGAGTAATTGTTTCAATCCTAACAGGTGTTAATTGTGCATCCCCTACAGATTTTATACCGAATTCATGAGGACGTAGAAAAAAACGGTGCTTATGCATAGATCCGTTAACAAAAATTTCCTTCCATATCGAATTGGATAAAAATTTGTACGAAGTCACTAAATCCTTAGATTCCAGAGTAGTTGTAATCGATTCGTTTGAGCCGGGCATTTCGACAAATGATCCCAAAAAGATACCGACGAAAAGATTGATGGGTCGATCATAAAGGTTTTTTGGTTTACCTCGTTGCAGAAGACGGCCCCCTTTCAAAATAGCTATTTCATCAGCCATTTCAATAGCTTCTCCTTCATCATGAGTTACCATAATTGTCGTTATTTTATTACCTTGCAAGTAATATTTCAACCATTTCCTTATATGTCGACGCAATTCCCCATCCAATGCACCGAAAGGTTCATCTAATAGAAGAAAATCAGGTCGAGTTGCTAAACCCCGAGCGAGTGCGACACGTTGTTTTTGCCCTCCAGAAAGTTTCGAAGGATACTCGAAAGAAACATCTGCGATTCGTAAACAATTTAATAAATCATTTACTTCATTTTTGATTTTATGAGATGGATATCTTCGTAGCTGAAGTCCGAATGATATATTCTCGTAGACTGTCATATGTTTGAAAAGCGCATAATTCTGAAATACAAAACTCATCCTTCGATACTGTGTACAAACATTAGTCATATCTATACCACGTAACCAAATGCTTCCGTGATCACAATCGTCAAGACCCGCAATAATTCGTAATAAGCTAGATTTGCCGGAGCCAGAGGGACCCATAATAACTGTCAGGGAAGATTCTGGTACGTACAGACTTACACGATCGAGTATTTTTGAATCACCCAATAATTTTGATACTTTGTGAACCAGAATACTCATATCGATTTCTCCCATCGGGAAGTAGTAGTTTTTACTAAATCCCATTGTTTTTACAACATCATAACGCCATATCCGGGAAAAGTACGAATTCGTAATCAAGATTTACGAATTTTTTGATGTACTATTGACACTGAATGATGTATTGGATAAAATAGAGCTAAGAATTCAAAAGCCCCCATCGTCTAGTGGCCCAGGACATCTCTCTTTCAAGGAGGCAACGGGGATTCGACTTCCCCTGGGGGTAATAGGAAAAAATATTTTGAATGATTCATAAGCATTCTTTGGAATTCGAATGAAGAAAAAAGTATTTTTATCCGGGTCGATGCTCGAGTGGTTAATGGGGACGGATTGTAAATCCGCTGGTAATGCCTACGCTGGTTCAAATCCAGCTCGACCCAACAATTGACCCAGCTCGGATAAAATTATCCAAGTATGATGTATTACTGAATCGTGAATGAAACATTCTTGATTTGGTGGGATTGTAGTTCAATTGGTTAGAGTACCGCCCTGTCAAGGCGGAAGTTGCGGGTTCGAGCCCCGTCAATCCCGACCTTCATAAAAATTCCTGAATAGGTAGTTATTATCCAATATGTGAAATATTACCAGGGTTTGGATGGAATTCATACTCCAGTGTAAGTTTCAATTTCTTGGGGATGGTTAAAATGGGTATGGAAGTAATCTCTCTAATTCGTTGGTCTATAGAGGAGTCTATACCATGCAGATTCCGGATATTTTTTAAAGAATTGTGGATCGTCATCGTCAAATTCTCATTTATCATCTCCTACCCCCCCCCCCATCCCCGTCACACCAATAATTAGCTATTTTTCATGTTTCGATTATGAATGAGATATCCAATCTCATTTCGAAGAAGCCTTTTTTTCATGAATAACATTTCCGTTGCCCGATCCAATAATATTTTATTGGATGAGAAAAATCCCAGCAAGTATTGATAACTCTCTGAAAGAACTGTATGAGTGAAAGAACTGGTCGATAATGGATTTATGATTCCAAGCCATCTCTGCCTTTGAGTTACCAATTCGAGACGAGGAAACTTTTCCGGTAAATTTTCAATCAACCACCGTTGATATAAATACACCGGAGTGAAAACTTGAGGACGTCTTGATCGGGCACCAATCTCTTCAATCCGTTTCCACTTCTCGATATTTCGTCCCTCTACTACGGATAATTGATTCCACCAACGGACGGATAAATTATCAATCAACTCTTTATTGTATCCGCGACGGAGAAAGAAACGCTTAATCCTATGATTGAAGAGAGACCGCTCCCTTTCCCTCCTGACCCCGTAAGTAACATATAGTCTTCTCGACATTTCTTCATCCACAAAAAAATCTCGACGCGAAAAAATGAAGTTACGCATTTGTATAGATGAGCCCGTAGGATCCCAAAGAATTCGTTTCCCGATAAAGAATCTCGGTTTATTACCTACTCCTCGGTGCTCCATTCGATACTGTAGTGATGACTGAAAAAATCCCGATATCTCCGATTGCTCCTCTAACAGAATCTGTTCGAGTCGGAGTTCTAATTCCTGCACATTCCTTCTTCTTACTCGTGGTAAAATTCTTTCATAAATGAGTTGATCTTTTCTTCCTTCCATCAGTTGATTGGGATGATTATTCACTCCCAAATTATCGAGAATAGTGTATTCTCTGCCTCTAAGGAAATTGAATTCGTGTGGGAATTCAGAATCATTGGGTCTTTTCATCCAATCGAATAAATGACTGCGGGAGAAGCTTAAACGCCAAGATCTGGGTGACCAAGCAGTGTTTTGGAATTCAAAGTTTCTTCCACCAAGAAGAAGTTTTCGTTGAAATACCAACGACTTGTATTCGGAATTATTCCGAACACGAATAGTACCGCTACCCGATATAGCAAATAGTCCGTTTTGTATGATACTTGAATAATTTTTTGTTGATAATATTTTGGTTTCTCGCCGTTCATTATTAACAAATTGGGTTCCGCTATTTTCTAACCATGAAAATTCTATAGGAAAACTTTCTAAGATACTAGAAGCTAGGCTTAAATCATTCTCCAATGATTTATCCAGGGGAATTAAATTATCCGAATTCTTTTCCGGTAAGAACCACGAATCCCTAGCAGCTATTCCGGCTAAACAATTTAGAATATAAATAAGGATCGTAAATTCCTTCATGATTGAATTGTCAATGGACAATTCTAGGTACCATTGTGATAAGTAGTAAAAATTCTTCTTCCATAAATAATTACTAATACTTAAAAGATTGGTAAAAGACTTCTTTATTAAAATATTTTGTATAATAGCTTTTCCTATTTTATAAAATAGGACTCCAAAATTGTGTCGAAGATGCGATTGATTGTTTGTGTGGGTAAATCTAAAAATTTGTCTGCGAGAGGCTAATTCGATAGTGTCAGTGCAGACGAATGATTTGTTTCTCGTAATACTTATTAGTGATACTTCATTAGTAAGTACTGACAAATCACGGATGCTGTATCCCATGGTTCTGGAATCCACATTATGGTATAACAAATTATTTATCAATCGGATATTTTTCTTGTCTAGTAGGATGAAGAAATGGTTCTTTCTTCGAGATTTATTACATACTCGAGTATTTATTACCCGATCCAATCGCTCGGTCGAAATTAAGGCAGGATCAACTTTTCCCGGAAGATGAGTTGAACCGATTACAATAAGACTTTTTTCGGCTCGAGTTTTTATAGAATTGGTTTGGAAATATCTCAATAAAATACCGAGCAGAAATGTCGGTTCAGACTCAATACTCCAAGTTCGATGATTTACATCTAGTCGATGAATATTTCGTATCCATATCATGCAAGGTGACATTTCCCTTGTGAAATCTAGAATGAGATTCAATCTGCGTAGACTTTCTACCAGAATATTCATCCAGCTATCTGTTATGATATCTGGTTTGTTATATAAAAACCTATCCATATCTATTCCTATTAAAGGAACACAGGAATCTGCTGCGAAATTTTTAATTAAATATGAACGTCCAGTTTCTATTGGACCTACCAATAAGATACCATTCGCACTATATAATCCGGATTGAGGCGGTATTGGTATTTGTGGAATCCTGGCATCAATTTTTCTTTCTCGACATAATGTTTGTGAAAATATCATTTTTTCCAAGGAAGCAAAATAGATCCATTTATTTGTTAATCCCAGTGGGTAATAAATTAATTTCTTTCTCAATATCTCAGACAAATACCGTAGATATGAAAACCCTTGCTGATTCGTCACTCGATAACCGGATCTATTACTCAGGAGTTCCCGCTTGGGATATAATTCAAAACCGTATCGTTCCATCCTTGTATGTGTGATCAGAGATTGGACTAATAGATTTTTTCCCCTACGAGAAAGATCCAAACCTTTGTTATTGATTACCCACTCATTCAACCGTCTCTTCGTCAGTAGATAAAATCGAATATTCCTCACGCAGTGCTTCAAATTTTCTAAAAGATAAATTATCGAATTTTCTATTTTATTTGATCTCGCCTCATTGAGAGACATCGATCCGTTGGAATAAAAAGCTCGTGAAGTATCTGTTAAGTATTCGATGGTTTCGAAATGTTCCCATAAACACAAAGAATCCGAACCTATCAAAATCGAAATAGGATTTTGCTGAGACAACAGCATAAGGGACACGAGGGTGAGAACAGTCCATAGCCAATTCCAACTACTCATTAATCGAGAATCCAACCGATTGAATTTTGAAACTATTTCCTGTTCCTCATCGAAAAAAGAATCTGAAGCCCAAACGAAATCTGAATCATATAAATCCTTTCCCTTCTTCAACGAATTCACCAAAGTCTTTTCTATGATTCGAATGTGGTAAAACCCAAAAGATTCGAAGTAATTTTTAATGGCTGAAGAGACTTTTCGAAATATTACCAAGAACGGATGGGTGTGATATCCCCACCATTCAGGTGTAAAGAACCATGACATATATTTTCCGGACGAAATGGGTCTTGCAAATAAATAAAAATTAGAGGATCGATTAAATATCGAAGATGCACTTCCAACTTCAGGTACTCCATTCCCGACCTCGTATTCCGAGTCCGCGTATCCAAAATACGAAGGAATCCTTTTTACTAATTGGGATATCTTTCTATTTTCACCTCGCATTAATGATATGTAACTTAACACATCGCGATGAGACTTTTCCACTATCCCACCATCCGGTCCCGATACCGGCATAATCCTAACGAAATCTTTCAAATAGATTTTTGTGCAGAAATTTTTTATGAGGAGTTTATAACAAATTACGCAGAAAGACTTTGATTTTACCCCATCAAGATCTTCATATAACATTCCTGATGATAGAATAGTACATAGTTGTGACTTAGCGAGCATATAATTATCTTTTCTGAAAGAAAAATATTTTTTTCTCGCAATGGCTAAAGCAAATTCATCCGATTTCGATAGATCTTTCAGGGCTTGAGAATATATGATGTCACAATCCCGAATACAAATATTTCCTGAATGGAATAAAAATCGTTTATCACAATTCAAACGGAAATCGGGGATTGTCACTAATCCATGATTCGTTGTGCAATCCAATGACTCGGGATTAACTCTATGATTCTTCGTTTCAGTTATTAATGATTTGATTACCCAATCATTAGAAATTTCCCAAACGGCAAAGGAGTTCATTACAAAGTCTCGATCGAGATATTTGCCAGATCTATGGAATGATTGATTATATACGGAACGAAGGCTCGAATCTATGGTAGAAACTTGTGAAGAATTAGGAACTCTATCAATACCTTCAAAATAGTCGTTTCGAATAAATGTTTTAAACGATTCTAATGATTTAAATTCTCTTGAAAGATTACTAGGAATAAATCTTTTCGATGAATTGAAAATTATCCAATTGCAAATTTTATCGATCCATTTATAAATCTGAGAAATTTTGTTTTTGTATGTTTTAATATTCCAGATGGAATTTTTCATTACAATTGCTTCTCGACCCATCGAGTACTCATGAGTAATCTTTCCCTGTCCGTAATTGCAAATTGATCCAGAAAAGAATTTTTTTCCAGACAAATTTTTCAATAATTGGCTCAAATATTTTGGATAACGACTTCCTATGGAATTATAATAATTCAATGACTTAATATAGATCGAGGTGAGAAAATAATCATTTATTAACTCATTTTTGCGATTGTAGTTAGATTTAGTATCTATAATCCGCTCCGATGGTAGTAACAAAAACAACGAATTCAAATTCCTAATCTTTATAGATCGATCCATCGATAGATTCAATTGATTATCCCCTCTCGTCAAATCTCGTTTCAATTTTATCTGATTCACAAATATGTTTGAATTTTTAGAACTAGGATGAATTAATGGCGACAGATGAGTTATCTCCGAGAGTAAATACTTCCATTCCTTCCGCGATCTATAAATTCTGTGATTCATTATAAAATTTGGTTGAATAATATTATACACAGGATTGATTGGGAGGAAATAATTCCACATAAGCCTCGAATAGTACTTGTGGCTATTTGGAGAAGTAATTGTTATGATACCATCTTTTTCTACATAATTATCTGAGTAATAACGATTTCTTATATCCCTCACTGGGGTTCGATCGAAATTTTTGCCGATACTTTCGACTAATCCTCTTATCGAAAATAATTTAAGAAAGATTTGATAAATATATTTTCCAGAATTTAGGATTCCTACTCTTTCTTGCTGCGCGGTCGAAAAATACAGACCGCCTCCATTTGCCAAATATCTCCTATAAAACTTCATTGTTTCGAGGCAGGACGAATCATTTGAGGTAGTTGTCTGAATCAGTGCAGGATCCATAATTGACTCTTCCCCCATGTATCTCTCCTTCACGTATGAGCCAGAATCATAGAAATATTTGACGAATTCCGATCTAGGAATTAATTCATAGCCGAGTAAAGATTTCCCACGAAAGACTAACGAATTGGAAAAATAAATTTCATACTCGTTTTTACTATCCCTGAGAATTTGAAACTTACACTGGATAGTATGGAATATTCTATCCAAACTTTGGGAATATTTTACATATATATCTCTATAATCGTTCTTGCTGCGAGTTTGTCTTCGAATTCCCGTGAAATAAAAATCCCTTTGTCCTCTAACCCTCCCATTATCTGAACAATAGATAGAGATAAAGAGGAATGAAGCAAACAAAATCGGAATATTTCGTATGAATCCATCAGTCCTTCGTGAATTACGGAAATTGATTGGGGAAAGGAGAATATGGAAATAGACCGACTCGATGAGACCCTTTCTTCTCGAAAATATCTTACCCAACAATTTGACGAAACTACATTTTGACCATGACTTTGATGGGGTTCGAATCCCTAGCATTCCACCCAAATCAAAAATTTTGTACAAAGATTCCTTTCTTAGTGATTTTTGTTTCATTGCTTCTCAACAGTTACGTAAGACTTTACCACTCGATATCAATCGATCTATTTTCCGAATTAAATCTTGAATTAATTTCGTGTTCTCCCTCCATTTGTTTAAAGTATAACTCAGTTTCATAGATTCGTAAAGAGATAAAGTGTTTTTTCCAATAGTTCTTTCAATATTTAGGAACTAATTCACACCATTTCTTCGTGTTTGTGGGAGCCATTCTTTCGGTTCCTTATAAACTTTTCTTACTTGTATGTCAGTTTATTCATGACTATATGGAAAGAAACTTGCGTCGACTAGGAAGGGAATTTAAATAAATCCTTTCACCTACTCCGGGCGAACGACGGGAATTGAACCCGCGCGTGGAGGATCCACAATCCACTGCCTTAATCCACTTGGCTACGTCCGCCCCACTACCTAAATATCCCCTTTCCCTCACATCGATCGAAAATAACGACCTCTAGGATTTGGGATCCCACAAGTCGTTATTTTTGTTTCTTCTTCCTTACCCTCTTCCTATCCCCCGAAAATTCCGATTTTTATGGTTCCTAATCGAAATAATCTATCTCATTGTTTCATTCCTCTACCCAGCAGTCCTAACCATTAATAGCAGGAGCTTCGACGGAGGCCAAATCTAGAGGAAAATTGTGGGCGTTACGTTCATGCATAACTTCCATACCAAGGTTGGCACGGTTGATTATATCGGCCCAGGTGTTGATTACACGACCCTGGCTATCAACTACAGATTGGTTGAAATTAAAACCATTCAGATTGAAAGCCATGGTACTGATACCTAAAGCGGTGAACCAAATACCTACAACGGGCCAAGCAGCCAGGAAGAAATGCAGTGAACGGGAATTGTTGAAACTAGCGTATTGAAAGATCAATCTACCAAAATATCCATGAGCAGCTACAATGTTATAAGTTTCTTCTTCTTGACCAAATTTATAACCTGCATTAGCGGATTCGTTTTCGGTAGTTTCTCGAATCAAACTGGAAGTTACAAGGGAACCATGCATAGCACTGAATAAAGAACCTCCAAATACACCAGCAACACCTAACATGTGAAACGGGTGCATAAGGATATTATGTTCAGCCTGGAATACGATCATGAAATTGAAAGTACCAGAGATACCCAAAGGCATACCGTCAGAAAAACTTCCTTGACCGATTGGATAAATCAAGAAAACTGCGGTAGCAGCGGCGACAGGAGCTGAGTAGGCAACAGCAATCCATGGACGCATACCTAGACGGAAACTTAATTCCCACTCACGACCCATGTAGCAGGCTACACCAAGTAGAAAGTGAAGAACGATCAGTTCGTAGGGACCACCGTTGTATAACCATTCATCCACGGAAGCAGCTTCCCAGATGGGATAGAAATGTAAACCAATAGCTGCAGAGGTTGGAATAATTGCACCTGAAATGATATTATTTCCATAAAGAAGGGAGCCAGATACGGGTTCGCGAATACCATCAATATCTACTGGGGGAGCTGCGACGAAGGCGATAATGAATACGGAAGTTGCTGTTAATAAAGTGGGAATCATCAATACACCGAACCATCCGATGTATAGACGATTTTCAGTGCTAGTGACCCAGTCGCAGAAGCGACCCCAAATGCTTGCGCTTTCGCGTCTTTCTAAAGTTGCGGTCATGATAAAAGTGGATTTTCGAAATAATGAGAAATTTTCCCAAGCGATTAAACCTGTTAATCCATATTATTACATATATCCCATTAGTATGTCAACATCCTATCAAAACACTTGTATCTTTTATGGGTTGCCCGGGACTCGAACCCGGAACTTGTCGGATGAAGTGGATTATCCCATCGGTACCAGATAGAAATATCTCTTCCCAAACCGTACATGCTATTTTCATCGCATACGGCTTTCTGCATGTGTCTTATTCATCCCCAACTATCTCACGTAATGGATATTTTTCGATTTTCGTAACAAATCCGCCAAAAAGTTTGTTTGGGTAATGGTTAAGCGCCAAAACCTTTTTTCATCAGATTCTCTTCGCCACGAATTTGAGGGAATTGATTTTACTCCCTCCAAAACAACATAATTTCTGGCGAAATTCGAACCGTATCTTTTCCATACAGTGCGTATAGTACTTTTATGTCTACATGCCAGGGTTTTGGCACATGAAAATCGGAAAATATATTGTAATTGATACAAACCCTTCTTCTTGCAGCATCCACCGTAATAGTAAAAAATATTTCTCATTATTCGATCAAATCGATCGATAATTTCATTATCGGTCAAAGTTGTCCAGGATAATTTACAAATAGGGCGTCCTGAAGTATTGCAAAAACCTTCTTCGGCTAACGATCCAATCAAGGATATTATTGGGATGATACCACAAAATCCTCTAATGACTAAACCCGTATTTATTGAAGAATCAAAAAATCGAATTCTAATCTTGATCAAATCATTTTTGGTATGTAGAATATATCCCAATATAGAGAGGGGATGATTCGATAAATTCTTTACAGATATCCTGCATGGATCGAGCCAGGAATGAAAATACTTACTCCATAAAATAATAAATAAAATTTTCCAATCTTTGATTGATTCAATATCCCCCTCTCCATCTATAACTAAAATTAAATGATTTTGAGACCTCACGTAATGAATCGAACAATTTTTTCGCGAAATAGTTCTGTCAGGTCGAGGATTTGATTTTATCAAGACGGATTGTATCTTGCGGATGAATTCGGTTTCATCGAAAAGAAACCAAAATGGAGTACGTTGAAATTTATAGATCTGTTTCCATAGGTGAATCAGACAGTATTCGATACTCTGAGTGCAGAGATTCCATAGGAAGCGATAAAATACATTTCTCACCCGGTTAGACGAATTCGGAAGCCTAAAATTCTTACTCGTATGGAGCATTAATCTTAATAAATGCAGAAACGAAATATCCAGAATATGTTTGCGACAAATCCGAATCAAAATTTCGGGATGAAGGCAATGAGGTATCGTGATATCTAAATAATTACTAGGATTATGAATTCTATCTTCTATGAAAGGAAATACCGAATGGATTGATTGATAACCATTCCATTCATTTCTCCTTCCTGCTGGATCTCGAGTTCGGGGTTGGAAGATAGGATTGGAAGCAATCATTAAAATTTCTCGAACAAATTGGGATTGATTAGTTAATTCATCGAAAATAATGGATAAACTTTGTAATTGATGCAATTTCTTCATCAGACGTTTCAACATCACGAAATCAAATCCAGAAGTCAAGCCATGAGTAGTCGTATTTCTTACATATTCTGATTCACTGACAAAGCTATTATATACAATTCCGTAGAAATGATCCTGGAAAAAAAGCGGATACAAAAACTTTTGTTGCCAATAACTACTTTTTCTAATTCCTCCTAGCTCATGAGTGGCGGAAAAGGCTTTAGTCATGGTTTCTATATAAATTCCTTCCGTGAGCTTCTGTGATTTATTGGGTAATAAATTCAACACATGATGTAATCTATTGCAAGTTCAATTTCATCTATCTCTTACGAAGAGATTACTCTTCCGACCTCGAAAGGATTTAAAAATCGGTCGGCATACAAGTAGATTTTACACATTAGTCCAAGTATTTAGGATCCATTCTTTGGTTCCAAATCCCAATATTTATTAAGTATCAAGATTCATATCCCTCCTTGACGCGTTGTACGAGAAGAGCTCTTAACAACTCAATCGATACGAAGAGTTTGTTTCGGGAAGTGATTCCGAAACAGAAGCTGGTTCTTCTTTCACCGATGATTCAAGCGATTCGGCGTTATCCATTAACTTTAATCAATGAAAAAGCGACATGCTATTTTCTCCAAAAAGTTTCCTTATAGGATTAGTCGCGATATGATAGCTATTTTTTAATAATATGAATGATTTTGAGTCTCATCCGAATGTGAAAACGTTCAAGTCGCACTTAAAAGCCGAGTACTCTACCATTGAGTTAGCAACCCTCCATAGGAGGAAAGAAGAAGTAATAGGATTAGGAAGGAGAAATCTAAACGGAAAAGAATAGATATGGAATGACTGAAATAATAATTACTAAAATAATTATATATCGAAGAAGTTATTTTGTCAATTCAAGAATCTTTTCTTCAAATTCGAATAACCATTTCGATTCTGAGTTATCTCTTCTTCAGCATCTACCTCGATTCAGAATTATTTCTTTTTCCTTAGTATCCATCTCGATAAAAAATTTAAGATTTCGGTTATATCCATACTTCCTCCCCTCGGAACGAAAATAATTAGATACAGATATAGGAATAATGAAACGGACGGATAATAGAAAAATGCCTGGATAAAACCGAAAGAAAAATTCATAACTGTTTCCTTTTCTTTTTTTTTCCTCCCCCCCCCATCAGCAGGAAGGCATATCTAGACATATCATTTCTTCCACCGAATTGAAATTCCAAACAACACCATCGTCAGATTATTCATCCAAGACGTTTTAGAATTTCAATTCAATAAAACCTCTGAATTTGTCGGAGATTTTTTACCTACGAATCGATTTATGCCTTTGACGCTTCTTTAGCAGCATACATAATTTCGATAGTGATTTCCGCAATACCATTTTGTCGTGCGAATTTTTCAGTATTTCTTTTTACCCTACCCCTGACAAATCCTGGAATTTTACTCAATTCCGATTGACTATCAGAATTCCAAGTTAAATCCATATCCGTAGATAAGGATTTGGTAATGACTTCTTTGGTGTCATGACCACCAAAGATTTCTAGAAGATGATCTTCCATCCCCAGAGTGAATGAATTATAGACCAAATCTGCGATCTGATTGGTACCTTCATATCCTAGAAAAGGACGATAACCCAAAGTAAAATTTTGAATATGAACTGGTGAAGAAATAACTCCGCAGGGGATATCAAGACGCTTACCAATGTGACGTTCCATTTGGGTTCCGAAAATCGCGGAGGGTTCAGCACGGGCAATCATATCTCCCACTTCCGTATGATCGTCAGTTATGAGTATCTCGTCACAGAAATTCTGAACCTGTTCTTTGAACCATTCTCCATCGTGTTTGCAATAGGTACCAGCACAACTTACACGAATTCCCATTTCACAGGCAAGAATTTTAGTTATTGATGCAGCATGGGTTGCATCACCGAAAACAACAGCTTTTTTACCTGTCAAATTTTGACAATCGATAGATCGTGAAAACCAAGCAGCTTGAGAAACAAATCTCGTTTGTTCATCGATGTACGATTCGTAATTGATTTTTTTATTCAACAGAACAGGTGCCCACGCATTAAGTCGTTCCTGTATCTGTCGAATGCAATTTGCTGTATCTACAATTCCCATAGGAGTTGTTGATACATAAGACATTCCGAATTCTTCTTCCAAATACATCGCTGTCATTAAGCCCGTTTCACGGTAAGGTACTAGATTGAACCAAGCTTTCGGTAATTGATGAAGTTGATCAACAAAACCACCTTCAGGAATTACTTGATTCGTTTCAATACCTAGATCTTGTAATAGACGCTTCAATTCGCGACAATCATGTTGATTGTGAAAACCCAATGTAAAAATACCGATTATATTTACAGATGGTTTATCTGTCAAAGATAAATTCAAATTACCTTGTCTACGAGCTTTTTCTATATAATATCGTACCACTTGTTCCAACGTCCGATCAGCAGCTTGAAGTTCATTGACTCGATAATGATTAACATCTGCGAGGATTACGTCAGAATCCGAAATGGTAGAAGCTCTATCAACAAAATTTTGTAAATCCTCCTGCAAAATACTAGAAGTACATGTAGGTGTTAATACAATCAAGTCAGGATGTTCCTGTTTATCCTTACGAGCCATATTATCCACTACTTTTTCCTGAGATCCACGAGCTAATACATGACGATCAACGACACTGGCAGTTACAGGTGTGAAGTCTCTCTCCCGTTCTAACATCGAGCGCATGACGTTGAAATAATCATCCCCCAAAGGGGCATGCATGATGGCATGGACGTTTCTGAAGGAACTGGCTACCCGTAAAGTCCCGATATGAGCAGGTCCAGCATACATCCAATAAGCTAATTTCATAGATAAAAAATCTCTTTAATAAAAAATTCTATTTCTAGTTCACAATATGATGGAGACACTTACTATGTACCATCATAGTGATACAATATCATAACCTAATCAATGGTACAACTATGGTCTATTTCTTCACGAATTCATCAAAATTGAATTCCTGGGACGGAAGGATTCGAACCTACGGATGACGGGATCAAAACCCGCTGCCTTACCGCTTGGCTACGCCCCATATCCATTTCATTTTCCATTTATTAAATCTATTTTATCATGTACGTCAAGCAAATGCAAAGAAAGATGGATCAGAACCTCTTTGAAGCTGGAAAAACTTGTAGTAAGATATATTGAGTGATTTTTTTATTGCTCCTACATAGTTTTTTCCATTCCACCCCTCTCGCAACAATATCTACCAGATAATTCAACTCCCAGTTATGTTTAATACTTATTTCGAGAATGGATTCCATCAAGATGGTTTCGTTTTTAGCAAATTACCTGAAGCCTATGCTATCTTCGATCCGATTGTGGATGTCATGCCAATTATACCGTCATTTTCTCTTCTATTAGCCCTTGTTTGGCAAGCTTCTGTAAGTTTTCGATAATGTTTTGACTCATTCAATTATTTATTCTTCTGACGGATTCTACACTAATCTCTGGGGATTTATTCCTCCTTGCCCCCAAATAAGGGTTTAGATTTGGGGCTAAATATCAAATTCTGCGAGGATTTAGGTATATACCAAAACCAACTTCTCGAGATACAGACGATATGGATATATCGGTCACGACAGTTTCATCAAGTTTCAAAATCATTGACTCAATTTGGAACTGAAATAGGTGTGAGAAGGTTTTTAATTCTCATATCGGTGAAGTTACGTATTCATAGAATCCGTGATTTATTCTATATTCTATTCCACTTCTAGTAACAATCCCGGAGAATATGTAATGCCTACTCTTAAGTTATTCGTTTATGCAATAGTTATATTTTTCGTTTCTCTTTTCGTTTTCGGATTCCTATCCAATGATCCAGGACGTAATCCTGGACGTAAGGATTGAAAAGTATGCTAATCCTGGAGAGAGAGGGATTCGAACCCTCGGTATGAAAATATCATACAACAGATTAGCAATCTGCCGCCTTCGTCCACTCGGCCATCTCTCCGAATTGGTCAACTTTCTTCGCCCCGGGGATACTTGAATGCAGGATGCTGAGAGGTACAAGGTGTAGGCGGCGGTAGTATATCCAATACATAGATACAAACACGATATATCCATGCATAGAATTACTATCTATTTATACATGTGTATTGCCATTCGTATTCGTGTATGTGATATACTACGTTTTTACACTACAATCCCCAGAAATAATGGTTTTCCAAACATGGGAATGAAGAATTGATTCCTCCTCTCACTAATTTCGATATATCAATGAACCTATTTGGTTTCATTGAACGAATAAACCATTCTTTCTTCTATATACAACCATCAATTTCATTGATACAATTTTTTACCCAACCTCAGGGCCAAAATACCCGTTACAAAAACGCTTGATAGAATTACAATGATTTGATTGTCTGAAATTGCAAGCATAGTTTCTCCTTCATCATCTGGATCTGGAACTGAGGAAGAAACGGAGGAAAGAAAAGATATATATATATATATGATATGATTATAACTCAAATGATTGGTTATAATTCTCGCTTCGTCTAATCAATATCTGTATAAAGAAGTAGTTCTGCAAAAAGGTTCGTTGTTATTGTATCGATTCCGGCCCGTTACCGCCACTTCTTTTTTCTGGATGAGATAAATTGGAATAATAAGAGCAGGGGGGTTTAAATTATAATGAATTTAGAAGTCATCGCACAACTAATTGTTCTGGGGTTTATTGTCGCGTCAGGTCCATTGGTTATTGCTTCATTAGCAGCTCGTAGGGGTAATTTGTAGTTATCATAAATTATAATCATGATTTCCCATCTCCGGAATCGAAGTGATTGAAAATCATATACTATTCCGGATAATGGGATCCGGAAGCGGTGAAAAAATGATACATCCCCATGTTATTATTACTTCACAGCGGGTATAGTTTAGTGGTAAAAGTGCGATTCGTTAATTTCGATTGAAGAAGAAGTCAGGGGATCGGAAGATTTTTTCTGATACTTCTCTCGAGTCTCATTCCTGAAAGAGTCAAAATCTCTCCCATCCATGCAACGATGGAAAAGGTACTATTTCTTCAATCACCGATATTTCCACCACCATTCAGAGAGCAGAATAGTCTGGAGAAGAGAGTATTTCTCGATTCACTTAGAATCCATGGAGAAGAATGAAGAAAAAATAATAATCCGTCGTAACTAAATCACTAATTACGGAAGGAGGAAATAGTAATATCGAACCGGTGCTATAGCAGTTATGAATCAAATAACTTCAGTTCACTGGGGATATAGGCATTTTCATGCAATGACTCGGCGGAAGAAAAATTTTCCCAAAGATGAAAAAATTTGATGGGAATGAGGAACGAAGTAATCGGAAAGTTTTTTCATATTTCCATATATATATATATCTTTCCGAAGGGATCATCTAATAAAGTCTTTTTTTATTTTCCCAATCAGTTGGAGAAAACAAACTTACGTAGATGTCACGAATATGTCTTCAGGATCTTATAACAATTTGGTTCCATAATTTCCCCTACGTATTCACGAAGGAGCCGAATGAGGATAAATTCGCATGTTCGGTTCTGAAATAGAGACGTTTATAAGAGATGAGGCGTCGACTAGAACCCCTAGCCTTCCAAGCTAATGATGCGGGTTCGATTCCCGCTATCCGCTTTTTGGGGTAATTAGGAGTTGGAGAAGGAGATAGATACTGTGGTTTCGGTATCTTCTCCCTTCCCCCACCCAAGCCCCACTCCAAATGGATTTTAATTACAATCGCGTTCATTATCTAAGGGATAGGATAGAGGTCTTCTAAACCTCGAGTATAGGTTCGAATCCTATTGAACGTAGTTTTAAATCCTCTTTTCCTGTAATTACTATCATCGTCCCCTCATCTCGATGGATAAAATGGATAATGATTTATGGTCTGATTTCATTTGCTTTCCCGGGACGAAAAAAGTTCACTATGTTCCCTAATAGCTTCTTTCAAAAGATTTTCCGCTTCTTCCGTAAATATTTTGGTAGAACGAATAATTTCTGCAAACTGTGGCTTATTAGTTAGTAAATATTCACGTAATTGAACGAGAAATTTTTTAACTTGTCCTGTCTCCAATATATCCGAATAGCCATTAACTCCCGTATGAATAGTAGCTACTTGTTCCTCCACACCAAGTGGTGCTGATTGGGATTGCTTCAACAATTCGCGCAATCTCTGACCTCTCGCCAACTGATTCTGAGTAGCTTTATCGAGATCAGAAGCGAATTGTGCAAAAGCCTCTAACTCAGCAAATTGTGCAAGTTCCAATTTTAATTTACCAGCTACTTGTTTCATAGCTTTAATCTGTGCAGCGGAACCAACTCTCGAAACAGAAATACCTACATTAATAGCTGGACGGATTCCGGCATTGAATAAATCGGCGGATAAAAAAATTTGTCCATCTGTGATGGAAATGACATTGGTCGGAATATAAGCTGAAACATCACCTGCTTGAGTTTCAACGATGGGTAGGGCAGTCATACTTCCTTCCCCCAATTGGGAATTCAATTTAGCTGCTCTTTCCAAAAGACGCGAATGTAGATAAAAAACATCCCCCGGGTAAGCTTCTCGACCAGGCGGTCTTCGTAGTAAAAGAGACATTTGTCGATAAGCCTGTGCCTGTTTGGAAAGATCATCATAGACGATAAGAGTATGTTGTTTACGATACATGAAATATTCTGCCAGCGCTGCTCCTGTATAAGGAGCAAGATATTGTAACGTAGCAGGTGAATTTGCATTTTCGGTAACAACTATCGTGTATTTAGGAGCACCACGTTCTTCGAAGGTATTTACTACCTGAGCCACAGAGGAGGCTTTTTGACCAATGGCTACATATATACATATTACATCCTGGCCCTTTTGATTCGAAATAGTATCAGTAGCTACTGCTGTTTTGCCTGTTTGTCTGTCACCGATAATTAGTTCCCTCTGACCGCGTCCAATAGGAATCATCGAGTCAATAGCAATAAGTCCTGTTTGCATGGGTTCGTAGACAGAACGTCTCGAAATAATACCAGGAGCTGGGGATTCTATTAGTCTCGATTCAGAAGCCGGAATTTTGCCTTTTCCGTCGATGGGTTGGGCCAAAGCATTTACGACACGGCCCAAATAAGCCTCACTAACAGGTATTTGAGCGATTTGACCCGTTGCTTTAACGGAACTTCCTTCCTGTATCGTTAGTCCGTCACCCATTAAGACCACTCCCACATTATCTGATTCTGGATTCGGAGCAATCCCTACTGTACCATCTTCAAATTCCACTAATTCACCAGCCATTACTTTATCGAGTCCATAAATCCGAGCAATACCATCTCCAACTTGAGGTACAGTCCCAATATTGACAACTTTGACTTCTTGATTGTACTGTTCAATCTGTGTACGAATAACACTGCTAATTTCGTCGGGTCGAATATTTACCATTAGCTTCTATTAATTGATTTTCGAGAGATAGAATCGAAGAAAGTTACTCAGTCACACTTTCCATGGCCCTGAGTAGGCCAATATTATGATCAATCATACGTAAATGCAATTCATTGTCCAAACAATTTTTTAACGTTTCCAGAGTCCGTTCCAATGCCGAGCGAGAAACTTGTTGTTGGACTTGTTCGATAGCTCTCTGTTTTTCAGAACGAATCGTAGCATTTTTGGAATCCTCCAATCTCCTCAAATCTCCATCAGTACCATCAATTAAATCTTTTTTCTCCTTCTCCATCTGAGATAATCCATTCGTTCGAATATTTCTTGCCTTCATCTTTGCTTGTTCCAAACGAATTTTTGCCTGCTCGAGCTTATGGGTAGCTTCCTTATAGCGCTCTTCGGCATCACGAATGGTATTTGAAATAGCTAGTTTACGATTTCTTAATAAATTACTCAATGGAGTGGATTATTACTACGCATAAATCTCTTTGATAATCCCTCCCCAAACCGAACATGAATTTTTCAATTCATCCGGCTTTACTGTTCAGTTCATTTATCCTTTCGTCAATTTGACTGAACCTATTATCCTCCTCGTTTGTTTCTGCCTCCCTCGGATGCGAAGATACGAAACAATTGTTGATAACTCTTTCGACAAGTATACCTGAAACTGTCGGTAAAATTGTTTCTTTTACGAATAATTACAAATCATAGATTAGGTCGACGATTCAGCACTTATACAAAATTCTATTTTGAGGATCATTACTTTTTCACCAAGTATTAGAAATACTAATTGGATCATATAATTATACCGATACGAGTGTCATGTATCGAATGAATCCTTAACCAAGTTTTGCATGGTGGGACGAAGAAAATCCCAATAGATAGTGCTCCGACTTCAAGCGATGAGGCTTTGACCATTTCGATTTTTTCCCTCCCCCATCAAAACATCTATGATTTTACGAAATGCTATAGTTCTTTCAGATTATCTCTTTGCGAAGTAATTCGTTGGGATTTTCTACTTGGTTATTCAAGTACTATTGGACGGATCCAATTGTTTTATCCGAATATCCAATTCGCACACACTCCCTTCCCAAAATAAATCAATAAACTTATTACTATACCTAAATTGATCAAATTCGTTTCTAAAAGATCCGTATTCAGTCCAAAATCATTAGATATAGTCCAAAATTTTTGTAAAACATTGAACTCGATATCATTTCCCATAATATCTCGCCTCCCTTTTTTCTCTATTGTTAGATCATCAGCTTCTTCGTGGAGTTTTTTGTCTACTCAACACCTCTCATATTTCCTCAAATAAAAACTGATTGAATAAATAAATTCTGAAAAGTTTTGTGTACAAGATGGATTATTTAGTATCTGTAGAGACAATTACGATTGAACCCCCCCCCCCCCAGGAAAAAAATTTCTCCTTTTTTCCTTCTTCCAAGGGAGGAAGGTTCTTTTTCCAGATATTGATGATATGCTACTAAATGGAAGGATTTGCGAACGAAAGTGCCAGAGCTACTACTAATCCATAGATAGTTAAAGCTTCCATGAAAGCTAGACTTGATAATAAAGTACCCCGAATTTTACCTTCCGCTTCAGGTTGTCTTGCAATACCTTCTACAGCTTGACCCGCTGCCGTACCTTGGCCAATGCCGGGTCCTATAGAAGCTAAACCTACGGCTAATCCAGCAGCGATGACGGAAGCAGCAGAAATCAAGGGGTTCATGATAATTTCCTCTAACTAAAATAATTTTTTCTCCTAGAAGGGAAAGTGTTTCCAATAGAAATTCATTTCCTGTTCTTTTCGGAATTTATTCGAAATTGTTAATAATTAAAAATGTCTCTTTCTGCAAGTGGTAGTATCACTGGAAAAATTTTTTCTACCTATGCCCCCATCCGAATCTCTGGGCAAGAAATATTTGATTCAGAAACTATGCCTTCAGCAATTTACTCCTTATCTATCCTTCCATATATATATATATATAATTCTTATTTATCCATATTATCATGCGTAATATCTCTATCTTCTATCTATAGTATCTCTTTTTCTACGCGAAAGGGGATAGCCGCAACTACTACCTCATCATTTTACGTGAATTTAAACATATATAATTGTTTTATACCAAAAACTTATTTAGTGATGACCTTCCATAGATTCGCCTATATAAGCCGCTGCTAGTGTGGCAAAAATCAAAGCCTGTATTGCGCTTGTGAATAATCCAAGAAACATCATGGGAACGGGAATGACTGAAGGTACCGAAGAAATAAGAACAGCAACAACTAACTCATCAGCCAATATATTTCCAAAAAGTCTAAAACTAAGTGACAAAGGTTTTGTGAAATCTTCCAAAATATTAATTGGTAAAAGAATCGGCGTGGGTTGGATATATTTACTGAAAAAACTCAAACCTTTTTTTCGGAGACCAGCATAGAAATAAGCTATTGATGTAAGTAGAGCTAATGCTACTGTAGTATTAATATCATTTGTCGGTGCGGCAAGTTCACCATTTGGTAATTTTAGAACTCGCCAAGGTAAGATGGCACCGGACCGATTCGATACAAAAATGAATAAAAACATCGTCCCCACGAAAGGAACCCAGGGTCGATACCCCTCCTCTCCGATTTGGGTTCTAGCTAAATCTCGAATAAATTCTAGGATGTATTCGACAAAATTCTGGCCACCAGTAGGAATTACTTGTAAATCCCGAGTGGTTGAAATAGCCAAACCCAATAGTATTATAGCTACAACCCAAGAGGTTATAAGTACTTGAGCATGAACCTGAAAATTGCCCAATTGCCAATAAAAATGTTGACCTACCTCGACATCGGATACTTCGCAGAAGTGGTTGGAAATATCAGAAATTCCTACAGTATCGAGCGTATTACTCCCTCTAGAAACAAATTTATGGGGAAAAATAAGGAAAAGAAAAGAAGTTTCTGCGAATTTGTACCTCCCAGAAGTTTTCACTTTGTAAAAGTACCTGCGAGAAATTTTTAAGACGTATTCATATCCCGACTCGCTTGTTCTTCCCGTAGGGGGAAGAATATGATGTCACCATCTCTGATGTTATTGTATCTATCACGAATTCATACAATTCCATTCGAATTACGACGACCCTCGCAAATAGCTAATGTTAGCTTATTTAAAATCCATTTGATAGAAGCTCGGGCATCATCATTAGCTGGAATTGGAATATCTGTCACATTCGGATCGCAATCGGTATCGACTAAACAAATTGTTGGAATTCCCAAAGTTATACATTCTCGAATGGCGGTAAATTCTTTTCGTTGATCGATAATTATAACAATATCAGGTAGGGCAGTCATATACTTGATTCCACCCAAATATTTTCGTAACCGACTCAATCTTCTCTCCGAATCAGCTACTTCTTTTTTGGGAAGTCGTTCAAAAATTCCAGCCAATTTATCCTTCTCTAAATTCCGAAATTTTTGAAGACGCGTTTCTATAGTCGACCAATTTGTCAGCATACCCCCCAACCATTTTTGGTTTATATAGTGACATCTTGCTCTTGAAGCGGCCGATACTACCAAATCAGCAGCCTGATGTTTCGTCCCTACGATCAGGAACTGTTTCCCCCTACTTGCGGCATTTGCAGCTAAATCACAAGCTTCTGATAGAAATCGAGCAGTTTGAGTAAGATTTATGATATGAATACTTTTTCGTTCCGTAAAAATAAAAGGTGCCATTTTTGGATTCCATTTGCGTGCCTGGTGACCGGAATGAATACCCGCTTCCATCATTTCTTCCAAGTGAATATCCCAAGATTTTTGTTTCATTCTTTCATAGATCCACATATATATTCTATATAATATATATATTATATATATATAATATATATATTATATAAAATATTATATTGTATATAATATAAAATATATAGATATTATATAATTTGTATTTAAAATGTATTCCATATCTATATCTATGACATATCCATAAATCATCGACTTCGTCAATAATGATAATGAGTCCATCGGGAATTAGTAAGAATATCTAATCGCATCCTGGATAGGTAAAATATTTCTACCGTTTGCGAATGCTGAGTCTCTCAATACATTGCGAACAGTTTCCATAGTTGGAGAAACGAAAAAAGTATCTGAGTGCGAAAAAGGATTTTCAATATTTTCCTCGAAACATTTTTCTCTATTACTAAGGAAAATATCCTCTTCCCTTTCAAGAGTTCTTTGCCAGATTACTTCTTTGGATCCAGTACCGGCAGGAATTATTTCACCAACAATTACGTTTTCTTTCAAACCCCTCAACCAGTCGATTCGACCCTTCAAAGCAGCTCTAGCCAAAACTCGAGTAGTTTCTTGAAAACTGGCTTCCGAGATAAAACTCCGAGTGCTCAAAGATGCTTTGGTTATCCCCAACAATATCGGTTCGTAAGAAATTACTTCTTCCAAAACACGATTCATTCTTCGTGCCTGTGAAAATTCAATAAGTTCTCCGGGTAAGAAAATATCTATTATTCCATCTTCCGAAGTTAAAAATCTAGAAGTCATTTGACGAACAATAATTTCGATATGTTTATTCGATATTTGTACCCCTTGAGATTTATAAACTTTCTGAATCTGATCCACCAAAATCATTTGTCCTTGCTCCATACTTATTCTCGCACTTAGAAAAAATCCCCAGAGATTTCCAATAAATCTTTTCATGTCACTACTCCAATCTCTGAAACTATTTCCTAAATCAATAGATACTGAATTCGTTGAACGTGCTTCTAGTAATTGTTCTACCTTCGGTAACCCCTGAATAATATCTCCTGATTTTAATCTCTCATAAATCGGTGTTATTAGAGTATCTCCTTCTTCGACGGATCCACTACAGTTATTATGAATAATAGCGCCCTCATTAGCTAAATGGGGTTTACCCAATCTAATAATAAGATAGTCCATATGAATACCAATTACTTGACCGGGTGGGAAAAATTGTTTTATCTCCACCATCCGAAAATCTTCGAAAAGAAATTGCCCTAGACTCGGGATTTTGGTTCCTTCCCTTAACGGGGATGGTAAATAATATTCAAATAAATTATGATTAATATTTTTTTCGCAACGGCATCGATAGATTCCGATGTATTCATCGATGAGAAACCATTTCGGATTCTGAAAAGTTTGTCGAGACTGATCGATTCTTAAAGATGTTTTTGCTCCTGCATGAATAATCCGATAGAAACATTCATCGAATTTTGTGCTAGTCCGTAAATTACCTAAAAAACGTAGTCCATCAAATGAGACTATTCTGAGAAAATGTTTCGCCCTCGAGCGAATTCTATTACGTATTGAATCTATTTTTTCTAGTTGATTTTGAAAATTAAAAAATTCCGTTGAGGAAAAATTATTGATATCTTTTCCGATAGGATTGTTCGATCCAATCATTTTTGAAACCTCAATTGAATCGGGGGGAGATAAAATAATTGAGGGTCGATATTCATCTTTTCTATTAGACGGAATACGGATAATACCCTTATGTCTACTTATTAGTCGGTTTCGACAGATTGAAAATAAATCGTCGTAGTAATTTTTCCTCAGAATGTATTGGGAGTACGACATATCTCCTTGTGTTTTTTCATAAAGGGAATAAAAATCAATCAAACTGATTTGTAGATAATTCCTAGAATTATTTGTTGTTTTGATCTTTAACAATGAAACATGAGCTTTTTCTGTGAAATATTTTTTTCCCCAACATATGATTAAACAAGTTCGGATCAATCGGGTACATTGTCCACTAATTACTCGTATTTGCTCACCATCTGCATGGAGAATATAATTTGCAGTATTAATCTCTAGATCTATATTTCTTAATAGGTTTAAGAATTTTTTTCTAGTTGATCGATTGGATATGATATACTCAGTCGCAGGTCTTGGCAAAGCAAAAGGTTTTTCTTCAAGAGGTATAATCCATTGAAAATATGTCCAGTGATTACATCGGAATTTGTTGAAAAGCTGTTTTCCAGGTGGAATTAAAATACTTACCCGCTCCGAAAGTTTATTTGGTTCATCCGGATAATAGATAATTCCTGGCAAAATTTTCACTTCGTAAGTATTATTTATTCTTCTCCCAATCCTCACCAATCCACTTGTATCACTCTGAATAATCGATGTTATCGATGTACCTACTCGAACAGATTTATTATTTTTCCCCAGAATCGATGATAAAACTTGCGCTGAAATATATCTTCTTTCGGGAATGAGGAAGAAGTTGCCTCCTTTGATAATTCTAAATGTTGACCGAAATTTTTTCATTCTCTCATCCCGGGATTCATTATTTCGGTCGTCGGAACCAATTTTGATGGTACCATATTTTATAATTCCCGATTCTTTCAATTCGTATTTGGGATGATCCGTAATGGCGAAAAAATCGTTATTTCGTAAAACACCATTATTTTTTACCTCTAGGAAGAAGTAGGGATTCGTATACATTTCTCTCGAAAAAAAAGTTCTGTATTTTCTTACTACATCGTAATCATACAGGATAATATTAGAATTCACTGACTGATTTGAACTATTCAAAGCAATGTGAGTTGATTTCCATTTCGTAAAAACTCTATTCTTCTTAGATATATACGGATTAAAAATACAAATATTTGATCGATTTTTATTCCTTGGAGTAGACGGAAATGATTTATCCTCCGCGAGAAAGGTATTAGAATTGATTCTATCTTGATTCTCATAGAACGAGACAGGGAACTTATCCTTCTTGTTATCAGATTTTCCAGACAATATCCATACATGGCACGTTCTGAGCGTAGGGTGGATACAACTATGCATATATTCAGATGCATGGCAAACCCCTGTAACCCAAGACATTTCTCCGTCCAAGTCTGAATAAATATATTTACGAATTCGTTCTTTGGGTGGTGATGCTTTGGTACGGATTTCAGCAACAACCTGTTCGGATTCCACGTATTGATTATTCTGAATTAGTAATAAACTTTTCGCTGGAATTAGTAGATTGTGTCTTTTATTCCTACCCCGAATACTTAGGAATAGATTAGTATGACATATCCAGGCGGGATGTCCGTGACGCGTGCGTGTAGCATAAACAAACCTCCCATCAAATTCGATGACCCCGTCAGAAGGAGTTCGTACATGTTCAGCAATATCACCGGCGAAGACACCGCCGGTATGAAAAGTTCTTAGAGTCAGTTGAGTTCCTGGTTCACCGATCGATTGACCTGCAATAATACCGACGGCCTCTCCTACTTCTACCAAATCACCGTTCGTGAGACTCCAACCATAACATAATTGACAAATCCAGAGCATACTCTTACATATTGAAGGAGATCTTACACGAATTGGTTCTGCCGCCAATATAATGAATTTATCTATCGTGAGATTTCCAATATCTTGATTTCGAATAGCAAGACATCGATTATTTATATATACATTTTCTGCCAGTACACGACCAATTAGTCCTTGATAAATAATCCTCTTCTTTTTCTGACCATGATTGATAGAAATACCGGAGGTGGTACCACAATCTGATTTACGTACAACAATTCGTTGAACTACTTCAACGAGTCTACGCGTGAGATATCCAGCATCTGATGTTCGTACAGCGGTATCAACGACTCCTTTACGAGCTCCGTAGCAGGAAATGATATATTCTGTCAAGGATAAACCCTCTCGAAAATTACTTTGGATGGGCAAATCAATAATTTGTCCTTGGGGATCTGACATTAATCCCCTCATACCGACCAATTGGTGAATTTGTGATGTACTTCCACGAGCACCTGAAAAGGACATCATATGAACTGGATTTGAAGGATCCGTTATTCTAAAGTTAAGATTCATTCCTCGTTTCAAGTATTCACTCGTAGTGTACCAAGTTTCAATTAGTTGGCGTAGTTTCTCTACGGCGTGTAAATTTCCGTAGTTATGATGCTTTCCCGAAAGATTACCGTGGTGTTCAGCATCTTTAATGAGCCAACCCTTCGATGGTGTTGTTAGTAGGTCATCAACACCCAAAGAAGTAGCGCCACGAGTGGCTTGTTGAAACCCCAATGTTTTTGGTTGATCCAAAACATGTGTTGCATAAGTAATGCCAAAATGAGTCATCAATCCATTCATTATTTGTTTTATGGCGATCCGATCCATAACTTTATTATAAAAGATTAACTCAATTGGTTCTGCCATGAAAAAAGCCTCTTTTTTTGTTTTTACCCCCACAAGCACCATTAAAAAACGAATTTGATTTTTTTATTGATATCTAAGATTCAAATTTTCGGATGAGAGAAATCAGAAATCTCTCTTCCATATACACCATGTTTCGTCTCGAAGATGCTTGACAAGTACCCTGTATCGCTTCATCAATTCGTTGATTGAATAAAACACGTCCCACAGTTGTACAGATGTAGATGCTGATGATTCCTCGCTGTGCATTTATTTCGAGTTGATAATGGTCATAAATTCTGTAAGAAATCCCTGAAGTTTCGTACTGAATCTCAATAGGTTCTTCTCGAGTCATTGAAGTAATCATTCGGAAATTCGTTTGCCATCGGAGCCATAAAATACTATGTGAATGAATTTCTCTTTGTCGATGTGCTTTATAGACATCTTCGTAACCATGAAAATATGATATTTTTGGAAACGAAAGGTTCTTTAAGTAAGTCTCTTTGTTGTTATCTAATGAGTATTTATTTCCATAAATACCTTGTCTATTTTCCATTGTCAGAGCATAAAGTCCGAGAAGCATATCTTGGCTCGGTATGCAAAGGGGTTCCCCCGTCGCCGGTGATAATAAATTTCGTCGGGAAAGCATTAGCAAACGAGCTTCCACCTGAGCTTCCAGAGATAGAGGTACATGAACTGCCATCTGATCCCCATCGAAATCTGCGTTAAAGCCACTACGAACTAAGGGGTGCAAATGAATAGCACGTCCATGCACTAGAACGGGTTGAAACGCTTGAATACCCAATCGATGCAGTGTGGGGGCTCGATTTAATAATATTGGGTGTTCTTCCATCACCTCTTGAAGTATCTTCCAAATGATGGGTTTATTGCCCCGGATCATAGTTTTAGCTGCCCTGAGGTTTAGAGCCAAGTTTCGACCGATGAGACCACGAATAACGAAAGCTTGAAAAAGTTCCATCGCCATTTCCCGAGGTAATCCACATCGATGCAATGGAAGGGAGGGACCTACGACGATAACGGAGCGTCCTGAATAATCAACCCTTTTTCCAAGTAAGTTTTCGCGGAATCGACCCTCCTTCCCCTCGATCAAATCCGAGAAAGATTTATAGGGTCTATTATGATTATCTCTCATGGGTTGTCCCCGGATTCCATTATCGATAAGTGCATCCACAGCTTCTTGAACCAGCCTCTTCTGGCAAACGATTAGACCTCCTGGTGTGGAATCACTGCGTGCTAGAAAATCGAGTAAAGTATTATTTCTATAAATAACTCGTCTATAGAGTTCATTCAAATCGGAGGTGATCAATTCGCCTTCACCCAATTCAATCATGGGTCTTAATTCTGGAGGAAGAACTGGTAATAGGGATAATACCATCCATTCCGGTTTTATATTTGTTTGAACAAAATATTTGGACAGTTTCATACGTCTGACTAAGAGATCCTTATTCCTTTGGATTTTTCTATCCCCCCAATCCGTTCCCGTAGATTCCTGCTTCGTTAATTCTTTCCATTCCGAATGTGCATGACTCATAACACCCTGTAGATCGAGATCGATCAATTGTTTCTTAATAGCGTCACCTCCTGTAGCGATTTCTCTGTCATGGAAAATTTCGAATCCTCCACAGGAGAAAAAGCGAGGAAATACATCTCTCCAAGATTGATCCTCATACTTGAATAAACCGTGCAATTTCAACAAAGTAGGTTTCTCATTTATAGGTCTGGCGGTAAAAAGATTAGGATAGGTTATTTCTGTAAGTTCGTCCCCCCCCGAAGAATCGGACGTGAAAGTTTCCCGTCATCCGGCTCAAATAAGCTTTGTTCCATGTCAACAGGTGTTGTTTGAATCAATTAGACCTCACTACTCGAATAAGTGATGAAATGATTATTTATTACTCAAGTTATAATTCCAGATTTGACTTCAGGAATTTATTGAGTTATCTGGATCCTCTGTAAATTTAATGAATTCTTAGAGGTTTTTTTCGTACCCGAGTCGATTCCTGCGCATCCCTTAGGTTGTTGTACTACTCCGGTGATTTACCCCCTCCGTAGCCAATTTGCGATGAATTGACTCCGATATATCACATCGAGAATTCGAAATGCAATTCTGGATTTTTCTCATTGCGGAATCTGAAAGAATTTTTTTTTCCCAACCCTAGATTTAAAATCTCTAAACAAACGGGGATGAAATTGTCTGTTTTGAGCTTCATTTCATTACTTTCATAAAGGTATGTCAAAACATAGAGTATTTTGGTAGTAGGAGATCAAAATAACAGTTCGGTAAGAATCTGTAAAATTAAAACTCGAAATCGAGTCACACATCGCAATGAACCAAACTTTCCAATTCTTTGAGCGGTTTGTCTAAAAGATTGGCGATACAACTAGGTAGGCGTTTTAGATACCACACATGCGTCACGGGACACGCCAACTCGATATATCCCATCCGATATCTTCGAATTCTCGATTTTGTCAAATCGACTCCACAATGCTCACAAAATTTTGTAGTTTCTTTTCCACCCGCAATTCCTTTGTATCTTCCGCAGATGCAAACCCCACTTTTGACGGGGCCAAAAATTCTTTCACAAAATAACCCATCTTTCTCTGGTTTATGTGTCTTATAATGTAATGTATAAGGTTTAGTTACTCGACCTACTATTTCTCCGTCAGGTAATTTTCTCTCAGCCCAATTACGAATTTGTTCTGGGGAAGCCAATTCAATTCGGAGACGTTGATATTTAATTCGATGGATCATAACGTGAAGGTTCTTGATTCTCCTCAAATTTCTTTCACTCGTAATTCCAAATTTTTTTCGGATGTGGTGTTATGATCAATTCCTAAAGCCAAGGATCGTAATTCCCTAACAAGTAATTTGAAAGATTCCGGAACTGTATCGGGTTTATGTACCGGTTTCCCAGTAACAATAGCGCCAAGAACTTCATAACGGGCACGAATATGGTCAGATTTAGTAGTCAACATTTCTTGTAATATGTAGGAAACACCGAAGCCTTCCAAAGCCCAAACTTCCATTTCCCCCACCCGTTGCCCTCCCCGTCTCGATTTGCCGCGTAGAGGTTGTTGCGTAACCAATGCATAAGGGCCACTCGAACGCGCATGAATCTTATCATCTACTTGATGAATCAGTTTCAACATATAAGCTATTCCCGTAGTAACAGGTTGTTCGAAAGCTTCTCCGGTTCTTCCATCGAGTAATTGATTTTTACCAGGATTATTTGGTTCAAATAACCATGGGTTTGATGCTATTTCACTCGCTCGGTAGAGTTCAGAAAATACTAACTTTCTCGAAGATTCCTGTTCATACCTCTCGTCAAAAGGAGTTATTCTATAATTTTTATTGAGGAAGTATCCCGCCAATCCTAGTAAACATTCAAGAATTTGTCCTACATTCATCCGTGAAGGTACACCTAAAGGACTTAGTATCATATCCATAGGTACACCATTTTGTAAAAAAGGCATATCTTGTCTTGGTAGTATTTCCGAAACGATACCTTTATTACCGTGCCTACCAGCAATTTTATCACCTATTTGTATCTTACGCTGCTGCGGAACATATACATGAATGATTTCTGCATCATCGGAGGTGATATCCTCTCGGGAGATTGATCGAATATCTATAACCTTTCCTCTCCCGCCAATAGGAACTCTGAGACAAGTTTCTTCCGACGTTGTTATCTGAATACCGAAAATAGCTTGTAATAATTTCCCTTCTGGAGCGCGTGAAGTTTCTTTTGTTTCTTGGGGCGTCAATTTCCCCACCAAAATATCTCCCGTCTCCACCCATGATCCTATGTTCGCAAAACCATTCCGATCCAAATGTCGTAGTAAATAATTATCTAGATGAGGTATTTCTCTAGTGAATTTCTCAATTCCTTGAATCGTCACCCGAGCCTCGATTACATATTTTTCAATATGAATTGAAGTATAAGTATCTTCATATACTGAACGATCACTAATTAAGATAGCATCTTCAAAATTGTAACCTTCCCAAGGCATATAAGCTACCAAAACATTCTTTCCCGAAGCTAGTTCTCCTTTTGTAGTAGCAGCACCATCAGCTAAAATTTGTCCCCTCTTTACATAGACTTCTTCATCGTCTCGGGGTTTTTGATGCATACAAGTACCATTATTGGAACTTTGATAAGTAATCGGATTTGTATTCATTTCCTTTCCGTTCAGTGATAGAGTGATTTGGTTACTACTGACGAAACTTATTCTTCCTCCCCATATCGAGGCGATTGTACCACCTGAATCTGAAGCTGTTTGACTTTCTATACCTGTACCTACGACACATTTCTCTGGTCTCAGAAGTGGAACTGCTTGGCGTTGCATATTCGAACCCATCAAGGCTCGATTTGCATCATTATGTTCTAGAAAGGGAATAAGAGAGGCACCGACAGAAAAGTATTGTGAGGGAAAAATACTTCTGAAATGTACTTGCTCCCAAGCAATAGCAACGAAGTCTTGACGGTAACGAGCCGGTGTTATTTGTTCCTCCCGACCTCTCTGATCTAAGGCTAAAAAATTTCCGGTGGCTATGCGATAACATTCGTCTCTTCCTGCCGATGGATTATGAATTCGATCTTCTTTATATGATTCGGAGATTTTATAAAATGGACTTTCTAAACGACCCGAAGAATTTATTCCAGCATGAATAGCTAATGAACCTATGAGTCCAGCATTCATTCCTTCGGATGTTTCGATGGGACATATACGTCCGTAATGACTTGGATGAATATCACGTACTTGAAAGCTAGCGGTTCTTCTTGTTAATCCTCCGGGTCCTAAAGAGCTTAATCTGCGTTTATGAACTATTTCTGTTAATGGGTTTGTTTGGTCCAGAAATTGGGATAAGGGATGGGACCCGAAAAATTCCTTGAAAGTTATCATCAACGGTGTCGAGCTTACTAAAGCTCTGGGGGTTGGTAACCGTTTACGTTTGGTTGTTCCTCGGAAGGTTTGTCGGATCGAATGCTCTAAGCGATTCAGTGCCAATTTTAATTGATTTTGCAATAAATTCGCTACGGAACAAATACGACGATTTTTTAGGTGATCTATATTATCAATTGTTCCTATTCCGAGTTTTGGTTTTATTAGGTAATCGACAGCTGCTAGAACATCTTGAGGTAACAAAGAGGTTTCGTTTTCGGGTATATCGAGAGCAAATTTCTCGTTCAGATTTGAACGTCCTGTTCTACCCAATTCACAACGGTGACGAAAAAATTTTTTCTGTAAATCTCTTCGTAGAGATTCTGAAAACGTAATATCAGTACCCACTCGATATAATTGTCTGTAGAGCTCGACAGTAGCTTCTTCGGTTGAACGAGCTTTTTCTCTTTCCGTCTCTTCCCCAAAAGATTCTAGTAAAATTTCGGGGTAGCAAATACTTGCTAATATTTTCTCAAAGTTCAAACCCATAGCTGATAATAGAACCAAAACGGAAACCTTTCGTTTTTTACTTATTCGTGCCCATACTCTGGCCTTACCATCAATCTCCAGTTTTAATCTTCCTCCCCAGTTGGAAATAAAAGTTCCTGTATATACAGAGACTCCATTACGATCTGATTCCGAATTATAATAAATTCCGGGACTCCGCAGGATTTGATTCACTATGACTCTCGCTACCCCATTAACAATAAAAGTACCTTGAGAATTCATTGAAGGAATACTTCCGAGAAAAACAGTTTGTCTCCGAACCTCCCCTTCCTTCCCGTACAACAATCTAGCGGGTACATATAAATCTGATGAATACGTAACAGATTGATATACAGCATTTCTTTCTTCAAAAAAAGGTTCTGTCAATATGTACTCATCACCAAATATTCGGAATTGAAGTTCTCGCTCCGTATCCTCAATCTCTGGAAAATTTGTAAGTTCTTCGATCAAGCCCTGAGTGATGAAACGATTGAATCCTTCGAATTGTATCCTTCCGAATTCGGGGAGTACAAGAGTTTGCATATTCTTCTTCAAGATGTTGGCAGAGTTTTTTCCAGTAGTACTTCTGAGAAGGTGAAATTCAAGCTTGAGTCGGTTCCTCTCTAATCATCCCGAACCAACAAGTAATAATTTATCCATCTAATATTGCTCTTCCGCATTTCTCCAATCGTGTAGTATAATTCAAAAATAGATTAACTCAAATATATTTTCTCATAGAAGGTGACATGGCCAAGTGGTAAGGCGGTGGATTGCAAATCCTCCATCCCCGGTTCGAATCCGGGTGTCACTTCATGGATGGAATTTATAAATTGCGGGTTGGTCATTTCAATATTTTCAAGAACAAACTGTTATGCCCTATGTAATATAGTCTGTTACGTTTGAAATGTTTTTTGGATCTATTGTATAATAATCAACCCATAAACAGCATAAATTGATTTTTGAGAAGAAGCAATTCAATCTCCCTGATTTTTTAATTAGCGATTATTTATTAAAAATTGTTCGGGTATTAAATTGATGGAGATCGAAAAAGACATGGATTTGAAAATATCCATCATATATACTGTTATATGTATTTGTTGCATCTATTGGAACAGAATCTGGGAATAATTCATATGGATATTACTAGTATAGCTTGGGGTGCATTAATGGTTGTTTTTACCTTCTCCCTCTCACCCGTCGTATGGGGTAGAAGTGGCTTATAGATTCATCTGTTCCGGTATCTTTGGGGTCATTGAATCTTCACGTGGATTCAATGCCCCTATCTAATTTTAGATCTATAAGAAATATGTGTTGTAGGATATATATCTTCCCACTCCCTTTTATTAATCGAAAACTTTTTTTGACTATATTTTTGTATCTCTTTCCGGAATTCTGGATTAGTATCTATTGGTTTTCGATTTTTCTCGCGATTTAGACCATTTCGTAAATAAAGACTTTCCGCCATGAAAAATATAGTGCTTCCGCCGAGAAGTATCTGAGATGATAGAAGAATAGGATCCAATCGCCAACCTTGGAAGAAAAGAATTCCTCCACATAATAACCCGATGGAGGAGAAGAAAAAATCATGATATCAGGATAGAATATATTAAAGTTCCCCCCTCACAAACCATATATGATATTTTCAAATCTGTATGGCTTAGGCGAAATGAAGAAATTGCATACTCAAATTTGCCCAGAATCCCCATCAATTAGAAAAATAATTTTTTGGATCGTCTACATACTTCCCCAATCTTCCTATATCACTTTAATTAATGGGGAATAATTTTTATTTCTAGTACCTCACCCCAAATTTTCATATCTTTTTAGGTCCATATTAGATTCCGTTGCGAATATCATTTCTCCATCTTCGAGAGGAGAGGGGAGGGGAAGATACATAACGAGAGTGTCATCACTAGCAAGAATATCATCACCGGTTGGAATTAAATTCCAAGCCCGTTTTCGAAATAACTTAAAAATAGTTGAAGAATTTTAACCATAGATTTTTCCTGATGTTGGATTTTTTCCAATCTATTGTTCTCAAGTTTCATACCAATACCTTGTTATGAATATGTTGAAATTCAGGATTTTGGGGACACTCAGAAATCACACCTCTCGAAACGTGGGGTTCCCTAGTTCTAAGGGCGTATGGGAGTGTACCTGCTACTACCAAAGCTACCCCCACCATAGTACCGGGGCCTAACTCCATATGGTTCATTGTATTTTACAATTCAATATTTTGATGGAACGAGTATTGCAAGGAGAAACATGAATGACATTGAATCACTCATGTTTCTTTTTCCATCACAGAGGAATCTATTTCGCCAATAAATTTAATTGCTTTGACCAGCTGTTCGTACGTATAGAATGAGTAAAGAGGCGGTGGGAATTGAAATAAAAAGAGCTGTAGCAATAAATGCTGAGATATTAACTTCCATAATTGCCTCGTTTCAATGCTTCTTTCTTTATATGAGAGATTGTTCAAAAAAGGAAAAGATATCGATATACTTCGAGGAAGTATAGAAGAGGTTGGTCAAACCTTTTTCTCTTCCGAAAACCTCCTCCCTAATCCGATTTTGATAGAATATTTATTACCAACGCAGTATAACATATAAAATATTTATTCAATAGAATCGAATGTATATTGCCTTGAAGAGGATTCGAACCTCCATGCTTGCGGCACAAAATTTTGAATCTCGCGTGTATACCATTTCACCATCAAGGCTCTATGCGACGAATTATATGTCAATTCATCACATAGATTTTTTTTTTCCTCCGCAGGAGTACTTATTCCCAAAATCATCATCAATTATATCTCATTAATTTAGAGAACGATTACTTAATTCTATAATATCTTGAATGAAATAACGAAGAGGATTTATTAATAATCCCAAAAAAATGGATCCAATAGTGCATAGATAGACAATGTACTTGATAATATTTTTTTGCGTGAAGAAGGTTGAAGAAACGATATAGGTTTCTATATAAGGATTGAGTCGCTTCTTCTTAGAATACATTATTGACTTGACAATTTTCAAATAATAGTATATCGAAATTATACTGGTGGTTAGTGCTATTACAACCAATAAATAAAAACCTGCTTGCCAGCCACACCGGAATAGATATAATTTCCCGAAAAAACCAGTCAGTGGAGGAATACCTCCCAGGGATAAGATACACAGTATTAAAGAAATACCCAATAAGGGGTCTCTTACGTATAATCCCTCGTAGTCGCGAATATTATCCGTTCCCGTTCGTAATCCGAACGATATCACACAAGCGAAGGTTCCTAAACTCATGAAGATGTAGAAAAAGATATAAACAATCACACTGGTATACCCGTCGGAATTACCGGTTATTAATCCAATTATTATATATCCCATTTGACTTATTGAGGAATAAGCAAGCATCCGTTTCATACTCGTTTGGGTAATTGCAACCAAATTACCCAGTAGCATACTTGAAATGGCTAAGATTTCCAACACAAGTTTCCATTCATTCGTTGAAGGTATGGAAAGAGTATTCAAAATCCGAGTAGTTAAAGCTATACTAGCTATTTTTGAAGTAACAGAAAGAAAAGCAACGACTGGAGTTGGTGAGTCAGAGTCGGAAAACCCATGCATTTTCCCTCATTCAAAACCGTGTTTGAGATTTTTATCTCGCACGGCTCCTAAGTAATAAATCAATTAAGGAATTGTTCCTTGTTATTGAGATTACCTACCCCGCGTCTGTGTAAGGGAGTTGCGACGAATCCCAAACTTTCCGGGGAATCCTCGCATTTCAATGATTTTCATTTCCCTTTATCATTCAATTTTTTACTCCGTCCCGATAGGCTTCATAGATTTTCATTTTAGGATCGTTTCGTACTGATGAATAGTCCCTCCAGTGATTCTGCCTGTTTCGAAGGATAGGAACAAACCACATGGTAGGGAAGAGCAACTTTGCACATTTACTCATTTCACGAATTACTACAGATTTATATGTTCGGAAAGAATTATCCCTGATAATTTTTTCATTCTCAAATAATTCCTACTCCTAGAAATACATGTTTCAAATTCTGCTCTATCATAAATTTAATTTTCGATAAGAATTCTGGCTCAGTCCAAATGGAAAGCATATTTACCTATACAAAATTCCTATCAGATTTTTCACGACGAATTATTGGTAAGAATGAATATTTCTTGCATCAATAAGTCTAATTCTTGAGATACAGGTCACACTCCTTCATAAATATCGGGAGTCCATTGATGGAAAGGAACTAAGGATAGTTTGAACGCAAGTCCGATTATGACACATAAAAATGCGACAGAGAGTCCTGTGGGATTGATAAGTTCTTTATATGGTAGAAGACCATTTACTACTTTTTGCATATTCGTTTCTCCCCCCGATGAACCATATAACCAGGAAAAACCGTACGCTAGGATGGAGGAACTTAATCCACCCATGGGCAAATATTTAATTGCAGCTTCATTCGATCTGATGTCCTTTCCCGTGTAACTACATAATGAATAGGAACATAGACTTGAGCATTCTGAGGATACAAAAATTGTTACTAAATCATTAGCACCGCATAGGAACATCCCCCCTATAGTACCCGTTAATAGGAATACTAAAGGTTCGGTGGTTGCACTTTCCGTGCATTCAATATATTCGATAGATATAGATATACATATTGTAGAGGATAGTACTACTAGGAGTTGAAATATCTTACCGAAACCATCTGCTTCAAGTGAACTTGAAGGAGTTATAACTGATTCTGTTTCTAGCCCAATAAACAATATTATAGTCGTTATTAGGAGACTTCCCAAAGCAATACAATACAATGAAGTGATATTTCTTCTATCGGATGTCAAATCGATTGAGAAAATAATTAATAGAGCAAGGAGTGAAATACACTCGGGTAAAATAGTATTTCCGTATGGGATAAATGAATCAAATTCTAATTTCATAAAAATGTCTGCGGGATTAATTATTAATACAATGTCTTAGATCTTAATCCATGAGCGCAAGAAACCGAATCTGGAGTAAGTAGTCATTACTAATGTTTCTTGCGGGATCTGTAATTAATATGACACAGTCATATTAATTACAGATCCCGCACGAAACATTTGACGGATATTGAAATACTCCTAGATAGAGTTGTGGTACCACTACATTTTCCCGATCCAAATATTCGGATTCAACGAAAATGTGCAAAAGCTCTATTAGCTTCTGCCATTTTATGGGTTTCTTCCTTTCTACGCACAGCCATTCCATTATCTTTAGCTGCATCGATTAATTCATAACCCAATTTCGAAGCCATATTTCGACCTGACCGTCTTCGTGATGCTGTCAGTAACCAACGAATCGCTAATGCCTTTCCTTGCATCGAACCAACTTCTAGTGGGACTTGATAGGTCGATCCACCTATACGTCTTGCCTTTACCACCACATCGGGGGTCACTTTAATCATGGCTTGACGTAGTATGAGTAATGGATTTTTCCCCGTCTCACGTCTCGTACCACTCATCGCCCCGTAAAGGATTCGATGAGCCAGCGATTTCTTCCCGTTTCTCAAAATACGGTTAACTAACATACTGATCAATCGATTCCGATATATCGGGTCGGGTTTTGTAGTTTTTTCTTCCGTAGCATTTTCACGTGACATAGTATAAGTGATTGAAGCAATATCTCTTCATCCTGAGATGATTTATTTAATTTATTTTGACCTCTTAACTCCATATTGTGGGATGGATTTAATAATCTTCCCTCAAACTGTACATCCGATTTTCAACGGATACAGCTTTCGACATATCAATCTTTTTACTATGCTTACTCATTTCCGATTGAGTATCCGTTTCCATTACTTAATCCTCAGAAAATCTCGTATTTCAAAATCCCTGAATTTGTTTGAAGTACCCTTAGGTCTTTTTGAGTTGGTGGTGTTTAAGCTATACTCTCTACCCCATCCCTCGCAGGATTAATTGGTTATTTGCTACTTTTGTCTCTACTTGTCCCAAAAAAGTAGATATCTCATTACACTAATTTGAACGGGAAGGAATTGCAATAATGCGATATGAATATAACCCTAGGTATTTGTCACACGAGACATCGGAGACTAATCTTGTTCTCGCAGTAGCTTGCTTAGGTCCCCCTCATGAAAGTTTTTGGGTCAGCTATAAAATTACGTGTTTGTAGCAATCAACAAGATATCGTATAAAATGATACAATTCTTGGGGAGTGATATACGACGCACTAGAACGTCCTTGATGGCGATCTTTTACCCCCACAGCATCCGGCGCCCCCCTAACGATATGATATCTCACACCGGGTAAATCTTTAACTCTTCCTCCTCTTACTAAAACAACGGAATGTTCTTGTAAATTATGTCCCGTACCTGGAATATATGCAGTGATTTCGAAGCCAGATGTTGATCTAACTCGAGCAACTTTTCGTAAGGCGGAATTTGGTTTCTTCGGTGTTGTCGTGTGAAAGTTAACGGGATAAGTTACCTCCACCGTCACTTTACAAAACCGTACGTGAAATTACAACTTCATACGGCTCCTCGTTCGAATTAATTCTGGATAAAGAATTGTTTTGTAATAGCATTTCGATGCGATTACATGATATTTTTCACTCAGTTACACCTGAATAACTTATGCCTATTATGTTTATCTACCTAAATATTTGACGAGTTAATATTAGCTTATCGATGTAGTTACACATTTACTTTAGAATTTTTTTATTCGAACATTTCCCCGTGTTCACACCCTATCCCTCGACAAGCTACTCATACCCATCCATGATTGTCCAATCAATTCGTTCATTCATGGGAGAAATTATTTTTTTATTTTCGGACTATCTCATTTACGCTA